GATTAGCCTTTTCCCTATGCAACCACCAAAACTAGATCATATGAGCTAGGCTAGACAGTAAGGGAAGGAGTAGCTCGTAGGTAAGGAAAAGCAAAGACCCTATCAACAGATTCCCCAGTCGAATAAACAAAGAGACGAGGGCTCTAACTTTAGCTATACAATCGGTTTAGCCGTTACGTTTAAGGTGCAATGCCCATTACCTCCTCTTCCACTCGCTCGTACAGAAGACGTTTACCGGTTTTCACGAAACCACTTAGGGAAATCCTCACTTCCTCTTTTTCAAGTAGTAGCTGCCCCCTTTCTGAACCTTGGGTAAAGGACGGGTCTTTTCATCTTTCCCCTGAAAGAGCTGACTTTCTATCCGCTTAGCCATAGAAGGAATGGGTTTTTCAAATAGTTGTTATAGCTGTTGAAGGGTTACAAGCTCCTCCAGAATCTATTCACTTGCAGGCAGAGGAGAACGCTAGGCGCACTAGAGGTCAAAGGGAAGAACCCCAGCCAGAGATAGAGAAGGTGAGCTCTTCCGAAGCGATATGCCGAAGAAGGGGTTGAAGTCTCTGCCCTAATCTCTTCCATCAGAGAATCAGCTCCAGGTAGACTCAATTCCTTTGAATCGGAATCATATGAATAATTCGTTAAGAGAAGGAAGATAAAAAGGGATTTAACCCCAACCGATACGGGATTAAGCGGGTGTCTTGCGAGCCTAGTTCTTGCTTCGTCTTCGGGGATGGTGGAAGATTCCGAGTCTAGCTAGCTCGTCAGCCTTCCTAACGGGACTTGCATCGATCTTAGATTGCGATGTCGCTTTTCATTATCAATGAAAAACTCTGCCGAGATAGGCTGGAATGGCCCTACAAGAGAGAGTAAATGGTATCAGGTATGACGTTGCTGAAGTGAGACGGTCTTTAGACACTCGACTGTCAAGAAAAGGGAGGCCCGTCCAGTACGTGAAGGGTGGGGTCAAGCCCTGTGAGTTCTGAATGGATTTCTTAGTTGAATTCGAATTCCTTTGATTTGAAGCTATGTGACTAGAGATAAATGCCAGGTAATGATGTCACACGATTCCCCAGGTCTAGCTAATGAATGGTCAGCTAAAGGGAGTGAAGGATAGATGAATTGATTCTTATAGTCTTTATTCTATGCGAGACTGAAGCACCATTCCTGGTTCTAGCACAGGCTCTTACGGATCATTAAGTATGGGCAGTGGCATGGCAGTGTCAGGCTCGTTAAGACCTTGTCTAGTTTCAGCAGGGAAAAGTGAAAGAGAGGGTGAATGCGGGATGTTGCTGGAAATTCTAGCTCATAGGCTACTGCTCCTACTACCTTGCCAAAGATCAGAAAAGGCCCAAAATTCTTCTTTGCTTTGAGAGTTTCTACGAAGTGCGCCGAATCAAGGAGTGCTGGCGATAAGGCTGTAACTTAACAAATAAATAGCCATTCTCCTTTCCTTCTATTGAAACTCCCGATGACTATCTGCCTGCATTTGATTGCGATCTTGAGCGCGGGCAAGGTTAAGTTTCAGACGAGCAAGTAGTTCTTCCCTATGAGAAAGGCTGTGATCCAACTGAGCCAGTTTGGTACTTCCTGCTAGATAAGTAGCAATGAAGGAGAGACAGCTAAGTCCGCCAGCAAAGTTACGAGAGGATTGAGAGGAGGAGGACCTATAGCTATGAACGATCTCGGGTATAGATTGAAATGTCACCCGATCTATTAACTAAGCGGTGGTCTACGATCAGATCTTTGCGCTTCAACTTCCTTCTTTTCCCGGGCGATAGGATTCTGCTTCAACGATAGGATAGGCTTTTTGTTTAGGGTTTCGAATCCTAGTTTCAGAGAAATACCTAGCTGCAGTAGTAATACAATACTTTCACTTTTGAGTTGCAGTGGATTCAGCTTTCACTTCACCTAGGCGACTACGAACTCTTAACTAACCCCCGAGTTCGATAAGGTTGGTTCTTCAGGAACAGAAACAAACAAGAAGAGCAGGTATCCGATCGTGAGGCATACCTATGACCCACTCCCTACCGTACCCGCCCGACCTGAGACTTTCTTTCTTGCTGGCTAGGGGACAGAGTTGACCAACCTTTCACGCCGTGTAGTGTCGGGTGCCATGGCCAATGACCCCCTCTCCTGCACTCAAGTGCTTTTCCGGACTTGGGTTTAGGATCTCTCTCTCTTCCCTGACTTGGTTGTGAGGGGGGTTGTAGTATCAATTTAAAGTGGCTTGCCGATCTGACTTCCCGCCTACATTAAGAGTTCGTCATAACAGTATAGAAAGGGAAATTTTGGGAAGTGGACCCAGACTGCAGTGGATGTAATTTGGGCAGTTGAGGGGCACGATGCAAAGAAGATTAGTACCATAGATAGGTACCCGGGATTGCTAGCCGACTTAGTGATATCAGATGGACCACTTTCTATGAATAACAATCATAGTAAATGTTCATAGGGATCATGAGTTGATTATGAGTTTTGATTGATTGATTCTATTCATTCATATTAAATTTACGGGATTTTCTTTGGATTAGGAAAGCTGTATGTAAGTCGAAGCTTGAAGCGGTAATATATCTGATGGTTCAGCTATCTCTTCCCCCTATCCTAGGTAAGTATGTGGATGCTGAGATGTAGCGTAGGGGCGGATAGTTGACTACTCGAAGCTAGGTAATACAGTTCCATTCACCTGTCTTTTTTTTCTTTTGAAGCTATTTGAAGCGGCGCATGGTTCGAGAGAGATCTTTTAATTGACTTTGAAACCATTTTGAATCCAGTTGACTTCTCCTTCATCCTATGTATGGGGCGAGGCACTCCTCGAGACTTCATTTCCAATGATCCAGCTTTTGCTTATGCCATTCCCGCTTTTTAAAAGTCTGAGCCCAGGCTTGGTAGAGGCTTTGATGCCGAAGCGAAGGTAGAAAGGAATGATATCGGGTGATTGGTCTCGGCGGGTTTCCTTAGGCGAACAGTTGAAAGAACCACTGTAACGGCAAGCGAATAGACAACCACCTTTTAAGGAGATTCCAGGAGACAGTGCGAAGTGAGTGTTAAAGCTGACATTGTAGAATGTTTCCGCACGAAATGTTAGGATCCGTCATCGCGATGAAGGAAAGTTATCCCTCTCATGGACCGATTAGAAGTCTCTTTACCGATTTGCTTCTTATGAGATTTGGCTTCTCCTATTAAGGCCTTTCGCTAGTGCTCTTCGCCTTTAAATCTGCTGTCGAAGATTGACTGAAGCCAAAGAGAATGAATTGACTAACGTCAGCCACCTTTCTTAGGTTTCACCCGCCGATTATTGAACTATTAAAGAACAAGTAGTATCTTTGATAGGTCTTTGAGAGGCTATTCACCTTCATCTTCTGTTAACTTTATAACTAGAGGCCTTCCATAGGTTAGGTTATTGGCATAGTTGCTCTAATTTATTATTATGCCAATCTCATTTCCTCTTCGCAGCGTAGCTACTTTGTTCGGCTGATCGAGATGTCTATCTCCTAACAGTTGAAATGTACTGCGTAGCTGCGAGGGTGATAAAAGCCGAGGAAAAAAAGGAAATTCCGGGGGATTGCAGCGAATAGCGAAGTTAAGGCGTCAATACGCATAGATAGTCAGAGACAGAATTCTAATAATTTGGGAACCTAACGTATAACATAGTTTGATGGAGGAGTTCCACTTCTACTGCAATTGGATCTTGCAAGCCACTAATAAAAAGAAAGATATCGCGACTCAGCTACTTCGTCCCCTTCAACTCTCGGTAAGCGGATCCTGCTTCTTAATAGTTTCAGATTGGTTTTGGGCTTGCAATAAAGCTAGGTCCTGATCGAGCAACTATCCTATCTATCCACCTCTCCAAACACAATATCTTGAGTACCTATGATGGTGACCACATCTGCTAGCATGTGATGTTTGGACATAAAATCGAGTCCTTGTAAATGGGCAAAGCCGGGTGCTCTTATTTTACAACGGTAAGGACGATTGCTTCCATTACTGACCAGAAATACACCAAATTCTCCTTTAGGTGCTTCAACTGCGGTATAGGTAGAAGAAGCTGGTACGGAAAAACCTTCTGTATAAAGTTCGAAATGGTGAATTAAGGATTCCATGGATAGTTTCATTCGACCTCGTGATGGAGGACATAGCTTACGATCATCGGCTTTGATCATGCCACTAGGCATTTGATTAAGACATTGCACAATAATCCGAATACTTTGTCGCATCTCTTCGATACGGATACAGTAACGATCATAGCAATCTCCTCTGGTACCTACAGGTACATCAAAATCCAATTGGTCATAAACATCGTAAGGTGCTGCTCTTCGCAAATCCCAGCATACCCCTGAACCTCTTAACATTACACCACTGAATCCCCAATCCTTTGCTTGCTGTGCAGTGACAGTACCAATATCCACTAATCGTTGTTTCCAGATACGGTTTCCGGTTGACATCTCTTCTAATTCGTCGATACGAGAAGCAAATTGTTGTGTGGAGGAATCAATATCTCGACATAAGCCAAGAGGCAGATCTTGTGCCACTCCACCTGGTCGTATGAAATTGGCATGCATCCTGGCTCCCGAGACTCTTTCATAGAATTCCAACAATTTCTCCCGCTCCTCAAAAGCCCACAGGAACGGAGTTGATGCTCCCACATCCATAGCATGAGTAGTTAAAGCAAGTGAATGATTTGAAATTCGAGTTATTTCACGGAATAACACTCGTATATATTGAGCTCGTAATGGTACCTCGCAATTCAAAAGTCTCTCTACGGCTGAAGAATGAGCGTGTTCTTGGGCCATCATAGAAACATAGATAGGGTCAAAGACGGAACGAACAACGAAACTTTACGACAGCTGTTTCGTACACGTTCACTTGCATCACATACACAAGTGCTCTCTGAACCGTGCAATAAGGTCACCCATAACACGGCTCTCCCACTTGAGTTACCTTAGCTCCAGGCCATGCTATTCAATGATATTGGAAAAATGGCAGCGTAACGTAACAACTAGTATTGAAAGCTGGTCGCCTTTGGAAGCGTTCGCCAGTAAAACAAAGAAGTCATCCTTGATGATTTCCCATTCCTTCCCTGCCGAGCCGCCTCTCTTCGCCATTCGAAGTACTACCTCTGCCTTCCCTATACACAAGCGCCCTCCTTTCCAATCACTAAGAAAAAATCAATACCAATCAAAGCCCTCTCGTTGTAAAGCTTCGTCTGTTATTTTATCGGCCCCAGGGGAGTTTACTCGACCCATTCCCCAGTCTCCCGCACTGCTCAAGTAAGTGTGCGACTCCGTATGAGGACCTCCTTCCCAATAGCCCACTCTCCGTTCACACGGTTCTCAAAGCGGAGGAGGAAGGGTGGGCAGCAGGTACTACGAGCCCTCTGTCCCACACATCTATCCAGAAGCAAGTGTAGTTCACCGGTTCCACCGAATGCTCCTATCTCTCGGCAAAGATCGTGTGAGTGTGCAGTTATGCTTCGGATGCTTCGCCATAGAATAGATCGACCCAGTTCCCGTTCTTTTTCGGTGCACTCGCTTTATATCTCCGACACACAAGGAAGGACGCGGTGGGAAGGAAGCAGCCCTTTCCTCTGTCCGGCCGATCATTCCGCTGGCATCTTGCATTCACGTCTCCGTTTGACTGCCACTCGGGGATGTAGTTGTAGATACGTTAGTCTTAGTGGGTCGTTGGCTCCACCTGTTATCTCCTTCTACGACATGCTGTTGTCGTCGCCATATTCCATATGTCGCTTAGTCATCTCTGCCTCGCTGCGGGTCAGCACCCCCGAAAGAAACGGAGGACTTCATTCAGTGACTCCGCGATCGCCCTCTAAACGATCAAAATAAGGTAAAGCTTGAAGATAAGTTTTGTACTCTATTAATTTCTCAGTCCCTCTAGTCGGGTGGGCGCCGGCCGGTCTTTCGACCAGATCCCCCTAAAAACCGTACGTGCGGGTCTCCCCGCATGCGGCTCACGCCATTCGAGGTGGCCCAGCCCAGCATTCATTCGCAAATCCTGTAGTGAAATTGAGACTGCTCGACCTCGGAAGCGAATTCGCGGCAGCGCTTTCTGTCGTACCGTTGACTCTATCTATTCATTGAATTGACTTTCTTACATTTTTTATATAGTATATGGGCTCGCTCCCTCTTTTTCCAAGAATTCATGCACTTCCCTTTACTTCATAGGGCCTTCTATAATAGGGGCCTTCCATTTCCGTCAAATGACCCGGCCTCCCCTGGCTCTTCCACCGTCCGGGCTCCCTTTCCCCCCTCTGCTATGCTCCCCCGGCGCAGGCTTACCACGCTTCGCGCCCGCGGCGTTTTCGCCAGACGGTCTTTGGCCAGTAGTGCCATCCTCCCCGCTGGCTGTATGGGTGGGTTGTCCCTCGCTGCTGCGTTCTGTTAGGCTATATATTACAGGAACAAATGTAGTTGAATGAGACAGCGGGCGGGTTACACGTTCCACTGCGCCGAGATGTGAGGTGCAGGTGGTGATGATCACCCCGGGGTATGCGCTAGCGCCCTTGACAGGCACTCCAGGACCCGCCAACGCTCATGAAAACCCAGGTCGGTCCTCCATTCATCCGACCGGAAGTGTGGATAACGAGGCCACCTTCACAACCTTCTCCCTTCTGTCCGTCCCTATGTTGTAGTAAGGTAGGGCGGTTCGCTTGAGTTGCTCAACCGCCCCTTAGCCCGGTGCTCATGACGCGCTACGGAATCTCCACCGCGCCGGGGGACCAAGCAGGGCATAGCTAGCGGCATAGGAGCCGACTCGGCGTCAGCGGCTTCGTGCCGCACTGGAGTAATCCAATATGTGGTTCCGCACGTTCCACCACTTCTCCGTTCATTTCCAATACTGATCGTGAAACACCATGAGCAGCAGGATGTTGAGGTCCGAAATTCGAAGTGAAATTTTTGATTTGCCTGTTCCTAGTCGTCATGGGAAAGAAAGGCAGAAATAAGAAAGAGATTATTCTCTGTTTTCTTGTCCAGTACTACCAGTACAGAAATGCATCTCCTTCGCCCTTAGCCATAGCTCTGCGTGCTGCCTTGCATGCAAGCGAAGCGCTATTGGCGGCAATAAATAGCTCACTGAACGATGGATTGATGCAGCCCCCACCTCTGAAAGCTGAAGGAAGGCAGTGCCCTCGATTGCTCCAGAGAGAAGGATCATGGCGCCCCAGAACCGTGACATCCAGCGGCAGCATCCCCTTGCGTGCGAGAGACTTCTATGCCAGCCGTTATTCCCGGCTCTGTTATGAAAGAAAGCGGCAGACTAATCTTACAGGTGTTCCCTAATGAGGGATTTTAGGGGATTCATTAGGGTTCTCCTTTTTCTCCTCCACCCATCCGCGGAGGGTTTCAGTATCCATCTCCGCAGATATTTCCAGATCGCGAGACATAATGTTTTCTGCGGCACTGGAGTCTCTTTCTGCCATTTCCGGAAAGTGAATGGACAGCCCCCATCCCCCTTCACTATGTATGGCCAATGAACTCCTCGCTTTTGTGCAATTATAAAAATAACCACTTTGATGAAGATTTGTAGCATCATTCAAGTAAATGCAGATTAAGATCGTAGAAACATGAGCTTGTAATATAGCTACACCTAATTCCAGACCGGTTAATGCGAGAACTATAAATAAAGGACCAAGATCCCCTATGAAATATAAAAGATCATTCATACATAGCATAGTCCAAGCAAAACCACTTAAAATCTTTACTGAACTATGACCGGCCATCATATTAGCAAATAAACGTATTCCTGAGCTTAATGCGCGAAAACAATGAGGGATTAGCTCAAGGAGTACTAAAAAAGGTGCTAACGGCAGTGGGACTCCTGCGGGTAATAAAAAGCTTAAAAAATGAAGCCCATTTCTTTGAAATCCCACTATAGTAATGCCAATAAAAATGGAAAATGAGAGACCTAAAGTAATGAGAAAATGACTTGTAACTGTGAAGCTATAAGGTATCATACCCTGGGGATTACGAAATAACGAAAAAGTAAAAGTGACCGAGATGCAAGGGAAAAACTTTTGTTTAACATTTCCGGAAAGACCGCCTATTTGTTCGTTTACCAGGTTCGGCACGAAATCATAAATAAGCTCTACCAAGGATTGCCAAGCATTTGGTACTGAGTTTCCTCCTCCGTTTTTAGTAACAAAATGAACCAGAAGTAGGACCAAACTGAGAGTTAGCAGCATAAACAAAGATGGATTTGTGAATGAGAAATACAAGTTTCCGAACTTCATAGGAATCAATGGGAGAATGGAAAATTGCTCAAGGGGGCTATTAATCACAGCGTCTACTGCTTCTTTTGACTTGTTTGTAAACCCCCCCATGAGCACAGCAACGTATTTAGGGATTCCGAGCTTGTTGATTCGGATTCTAAGGCAGGCAACCTTTCCCCGCCCGAATTTACACTGTCCTGTCAACTCTTCTTTGGCCGTGTGGAACATAGATTAGCATTATTTCATTCCTACAAGTGAAACCCCATCCAGGATTGAAATAAACGAAAGTTGGGTACTTCGCCATCACATGGTATAATATTAATTTTTCTATTTGTCGTGAGCCACTTATTTCCCCGAAACAAGAGAAAAAAGTGATTTTCCTACTTTTTCCCAATAAGTCGACAGACTTACACCATTGGGATACTTCGAATAAACTAGAGTACATATAGGATACACCGGTGCTAAAACCTTTTCTCAAGATATCTTCCAAACTGTTGGTCTCGTTGCTCCGGGTCTTGTTCCCCCGGTGTGAAACCAGTTGGTTTCGGAGTTTGAGAATTCTGCTAATCCCAAGTACTCCATCTCCATCATTGAAAATTGGAATATAGAAAGTACAGAAGAAAAGGCATAACCAGAAGAATTGGGAAAAATAAGTGAATTTATCCAGTTGAGGCATGATTGATTAAGAAAGACACAATGATTCCATTCCCTCCAAACAGAAAGAAGAAAGAGAGACTCCTTCCTGTACGAGTAGTGAGTAGAGTAGAGTCCTTCCTTCCTGTACGAGTAGTGAAGAACTCAACGAGCGATTGGTTGGTTGTTGACCAACATAAAGCATGGGGGTTTTGGGCGTAAGATTCTATTTATTCTCTTACGAGATTTCTAGTTGGATGAACAGATCCCTCCATTTAGGAGCCCTTCTCTTCTTATCTTTCAGAACCTGCTCGACGTATGACCTTTGGCTCAGTCATGAACTGGACTCGAACCACCCTCTCCAGATGCGGACGATCGATTGATTGTCCCTTTTGAGGGTTCGATAATAGGATTGGGTTCTGTCCTTTTCCATAAGATTTTCGGTCGCTAAAGAAAAGAAGGAGACTTTTTCTTTTCGCTCTTTATCGCCTTGGTTGAACACTGCGGGAGGATCGTCGTGGTTCTATGCTGATTCGTTTGGAGCTCCTAGTAGCCCTTCCCGTTCATTTCCATTCTTGCTCTTGGTTGGGTACGCCTCCCAAGGGATGTTCTTCCTTGTGCCTTCCCATTCCCGTATCCTGTAGTAGCCCGCAATTGTGTTAAGGCGAATAATTGGCAGCTTTCCATTTGCACTCTCCTAGGGAGCTTTCTTTGAATCAGCAAATCCTTGTTTTTAGTTATTTAGTTAAGCGTGAGCAGCGTGGGCATGAAGCTAGCAGAAGGGAGCGATTTGCGGTCGTGATAAATAGGTATATGATTATATCAGCAGATGTGTGTGTGTAACTTGATCTTCCGCTATAGAAAGAGTGAACCAAATAATCTAGCCAATCATTCTCCTCTCGCTTTCGAGCGTTCTTCGAAACCTCTCGCTGGAGATCTATACTTTTTTCATCCAGCCAGGTTAACTAGAACTATAGAACTACATAAATAAGGTGTCTAACGGTCCTTTCGAGCTCTAGGGGGTTTGGATACAAGTTTGCAAATGAGTTTCCAGCTTTATTACGTATTACGATCACAGACCTTGATCTAGTTTCAGTTGTCATTGCCATCCTTTGATGGAACAAATAGATAGGCAGTAGACTAAGGGATAAGGGATATAGCTAACCTCCTCTCTGTGAGACTCACTTTGTTGGAAGTAGATCGCGAGAATGCGTGTTCTGATGAGAGCAGCCTAGTTAGAGGAAGGCGAGTCCTAGTCAATGCCTGAAGATCCTTCTTTCTATTCACTCCTAAGGTCAATGGGTCTCATAGCAAACCATTCATTCATCTCACTTTGGAGTAAGAATATTCTCTATGGCTTATGGCCTGTCAGGCCTCGTTTTACCCTTTCTCGAATGCTTTACCACACCCCATCCCTCTAGCTAGAAGAAGAAGGGCTCGATTTGAGTTCGAGGTAGCGTGAGGGGCTCGTACACAGCAAGAGGAAGTAGCGGTGACTAGACCAATCCAATAAGAATTGAAGGTTACCGTGATGTCATTTTGGAGTCAGACTCTTTCGTTGCTACATCAAAATTGACTTCTCAATCCTGGAAGCTAGCTCTTTTTGAGCAAAAAATGTGTCTTTCTCCCCCGGTTGGTACGTGTCTCCGGTACGTATGGACTTCTCTTACTTTATCACATTGAGTTTGGTAGACGGTTACTTATGTGAGGGCAATAATGTTGAGAAGTAGAAGTACTGCCCAGTGAAGAAAGGGGTTCGCAGAATAGTACTAAGGGCAGGATCTTGGCTCATTTTCATCTTTCAAAGCGACTAGGAATCTTTCTTTAGCTATGAAGATCGTTCCCTTGTTGGATCAATTCCTCATAAAGACTATCATCTAACTCCTTACCAACCAGATTACTATGCCAGACAGGCTTACCACCTTTTGGGATTAGTAAGACCTTCCACCTCGTCTTGTTGGGATGTCATCCCGATCTTTCCCTCTCTATTATTTCTTTTATGACGTGTAAAAAGCAACTCAGCATCAGAGGGCTTCGCTACTCCTTTATTTTATGGGATCTCTAAGAATCCAGATCTGTGAATCGCTGTGAAAAACTATTTGAACTTTCCTTGTTGGAAGCTCTCTCTGCCGCAATCGGAATAAAGGCTGCTATTGCTAGTCTCTTAGATGGGCTTGTTCACGAATCTCCTGCGTCGAGAAGAAGCTGCCTGCTTCAGGTCCTTATATCAGATTAAGTAAGGCTGTTAAGAAGGAAATCCGTCGGCCTTGTCGGCGTGCTTTAGGATTGTACCCCTTTCCTTTGGTGGAGAGAATTACAGAAAAGATTGACAGCTGGGCAGCTAGACATCTAACCTATGCAGGGAGAGTCCAATTGATACAATCTGTTATCTTTAGTGTGCTGAATTATTGATGTAGGATCTTCATCCTCCCTCAAAAGGTTATCAAGAAAGTTAGACAACTTTGTGTTAGCTTTCTTTTCCAGGGGCAATCTGTTAGAACGACTGGTGCTAGAATTAGTTGGGATCATATATGTCATCCAAAAGAAGAAGGCGGACTTGGATTCAGAAATTTGGTGACATGGAACAAAGGTTGTATAATGGGCAATTTTTGGTCATTGATGGTCAAAGCTGGTTCTCTTTGGGTGGCATGGTTCTATGCATATGTGCTAAAGTAGAATGACCTTTGGCAACTAAAAATCTCTCAGCAATTTAGTTGGAATCTAAAGAAGTTACTGCTGCAATTGGATCTTGCTAGATCTATTCTTAGTTCTCAAATCAATGCTAAGAAATAAATAGAAAGCTTTTATTGCTTTGAAAGAGCTAAGAAAGAGTCGAAAGAAAGCAAAGAGAGAAAGGTACGGCAGGAAATAAACAAAGACACAAGGCTGCGCAAGATGACGAATGATGGTTCACCAAGGGGAGGCGCTGACAAGGCTACGCGCTCTGCCCACTACTACAGAATCTAGAATCTCCCTCCTTACGTCCACGCTGGTTCGCCTATATTATCAGCCACTTTCGTGCCATTCGCCTGTGTCGGCATAAATCACCGTGAGATGATCAGTAGAGTGAGGCATGTAATGAGCGTGAAGACAGAGTACTGAAAGACCACAAAAGGGCATCGCGCCTGACCTCAACTAAAAGCCCTGGTCTGGTTTCTCCTCAATCACCAGTGGCTTGCTTCGTATTCGGTATTTTTCAAGGGTTCTGTGAAATAGACCTTCATTGTGAGTGCTTTCATTCGAAGAGCTTGCTATTGGAGTAATTCATGACGGTATCGGGCAGGAACAACCTCTTCTTCCTGAATACCCAGATAGATTCTATTTAGAAATCGATAGAATCCGAACTGATTAACAGGCATATTACTTCTGAACTCAGTTGAGAAGGTGGTGAAAGCCCTTCTTCTACAATATTAAAGGCTCAGAAGGTGAGTACATTTCCCGATGTCGAAGAGATTCACCAAGATAAAGTCCTCCTCTGTTGTGCCTTCTCTTTAAGACGTCTCTGCGAGGCTTTTTGGCGTTGCTTATACAAATGTTTTTCGATCGAAAGCCAATTCAAGTATCTGCCTCCGAGCTCTTGTCTCGTCTAGCTCTATTGTCTCGTCTAGCTTATAGTAGGGCTTCAGCTTGTTAGCAGCAAGGCAGCAATTTCATCGAATAGTCGAAATAGTCTCATAAGGAGGACTTGTAATAGTCGAGTATCATAAAAGGGTCCTGTAGCCATTGATAGAAAGAAGTGGTCTTCCGGGCCAATGTCGGTATTAATACCGCGATGAGCTACGGCCCAATGATCGGCAAACAATCAGCATGGAACCTGACTAACTTGACTTCCAGATGAGACGTATACACATTCCGGTATTGCTTCTACCAGTATATTATATAAGCAATTCATCCACATATATGAGAATGAGATTTAGAAACTGAGAGTTGAAGTTCAATTAGAACTGATGAATCAGTTGTGGAATAGGTTCCTAAAAAGGTATTCATGTCGCTAAAGGAATAAAGCGACGAGCACGAAGAGGACGTTCTATAGTAAAGCTTTGAGGTTTTACTGAATCTCAAAGAGTCGTCCAAGCTAAAGCAACAAGGCTAAATGCCTTAACAGCTGCGGGAAGGGAAAGGGATGGCAGGTAATATAATATAGAGAAAGATCAATCACTTCTATTCGAACAGCTAACCGAGTTCGCTTCGCTCTTTATGGCTCGTTCTCCTCTGTACCATTCTTTATTTTACGCGCTGTACTCTATATCCAACCAATAGTGGCTCCGATGCCATAGCCCATCTAATATTGAAGACGCATTATTTCTTATTCAGAAAAGAAGAAGAATAGACAACGAGGCTCTGCAAGACATCCTCTCGGAACTGCGCCTTTCTGGACCTAGCCTTAGAACAGGACCGAGTCTTGCTTCTAGCCTTGAACCTGCGATAGGGACAACCTCAACTTTCGAACCGCTGCTTTGCCTTCCGCTTTTGAACCTTAGACTTCAACCACAGGTAGCCTTGAACAAGACGAGAGATACGAGAGGAATGGCGATGTTGTCTGGAACTGGATCATGACTTGAGTCTGGAGAGGAAGAAGCCTTGGTTTACTGATCTCTTTCAGGCCCTTGGCTGTGGGCTTTGAGAAGTACGCTCCGAGAGCTGCTACTTTATTTAGTGACAATACTAGAATGTATAGGGTTGTAGTCGGCTAATTCATTAAGAGTTGAACTGCTTCAAAGTCCCCGCGTAAAGGTCTGAAGTTGCGGTTCTCAAAAAAAGATTGGGATGCGCTAGGTCCTACCTAAATGTTTACTCGGTGACCGGTAATGCCTTCTTTTCTCTGAGTCTGTTCGCCCATGCCCTTCATGACTCCAGGGGCAGGGTCTTCCAACATCCACGCATCCTGGGCTCCTTCCTACGCCCAAAGTTTGATGTACTCAGCCATTTCCAAGGATAAGCCCAATACCAGATGTAACTTTTACACCCTTCCTCCTTTGTGGGCTCCTATTGCACCTCCACTTCCCCCTTTCCTAAGACCCTCAGGCGCGAAAAGATGCCTCGTCGGAACTCCTTCTACACCAGCCTCGACACAGCCGTCTCAGTCATTTTTTCCTTCATAAAACTATTTCATTGTCCAAACAAAACAAAGTTTATCATGAATATAAGACGGAAGGGGATCATCGCCCAATATACGGGGAGAAGAAAAAGCTACATTGCTAAGAAGAAAGAAGACAAATCTAAGAAAGGGGGGAAGATGCGCCGAGCTACAGAGGGAGATTTCTCAACAACAAACACAACCAAACAACGGGCGTGGAGCTACTCGGGACAAGACGCCACACCAGCAGCTACGCTCACTCAAGTTGAAGTAGAATGAAGATGATTTATTTGTGTATCGATCTTGCGAATCAGCAGTTTGAGCAAGAAATTGACGTAGAAAGGGATGATGAAGAAGGAAGTAGAGATTTAGCTACTAAGCTTCGAAAGAAGCAATAGGTTTACAAAGAAGTAGGCTCCGCGAGACCACTATTATGATGAGTCTCTGAAGTCAAAGCCCTAGAGCACTGAACTAGAAATCCTAGAAGTCACTTCCACTTTTTCTTACCGGACGAGCTAACCTAACGAGCTTCCCTTACCGAACTACCAGCAAGAAAGAGCTAAGGTCTCTCCTGCTAAGGCCCTCTACTTCGGTTGGGAGGTGACAAAGCTTACATTGCTTTTAACATTGGCTATACACACCTAGCGAAAGGCACGAATAGGCTGTCAGGGAATGGGAAAAGACTGGCTGGTTTTCTTCTCTTATGATTTCTAGCGCTCTAAGCAGGGCTTTCGGACTAATGTTTACCTACTCTGGTAATTTAACCCCAGAAAAAGACAGCGGATTCGATTAAGAAACTTTTGCCATTGAATGAATTTGAATAGGATTCCCAAGATATTCGGATATGGGAACAGTAAAACCCGATCTTTAATTCTTCAATTACGGTCGAAATTCCCTACGATTAGGGATTAGGTTGAGCAAAGTTTCATATGAACCTCTAGGCGAACTGTCTTTCTTTAGAGCTTACTTTCATTCCCTTCTTTCTGACTTGTGTTCCGATCAATTCTCTTGCGCCATATGTACCTTCCTGCTATAGCCACCCTGTGTTGCCAACTGGAGCGGGTCGCGATCACCATTCTATATGATATTCATAGATTTGTCCTAGGACTTTAGTCCGTGAGCCGTAAGAATTCTTGAATTTTTCTGTCGTCCCCGCTACTCCCTGAGGTTGAGTTACACCTCGCGACTCTTGTCATAGAAAAAAGTTTGTTACTTAGACAAACCTATAATGCCCGGGTCTGGAAAAAGAGACATTGATAACTCAAGTGTTCACTTCTTTTTTTAGTTCGGAAAGGCTCTCTCTTTTGACTATAAAGAAAGGTAAGTAAACCCGCTCAACCTTAGTTTCCCTTTCCCAGTAGTCAGTGAAAGAAGGGTGTTGTGGGGTATTTCACTCCTGTAGCTACAGCGAAGAGGAGAGAAAACGACCCTCCCTGTCCCTTTGTAGTATGGGAAGGTTGCTCGATAGACCTCTAAGAATTGTTAACGGAATTGAGTTCAAACTCGCATGATAAGGAAAAGGAAAACCCTAGGGATCTCACTCGTATATAGCTGACGAGACCATCCGCCTAGATCGGAAAGAGTACGCTCTAAGAGCTGCTTTCATGAAATGGAATTGTTGGAAGCTTAAAAGAAAAGTATCCTAGCTGACCAAAGAGGATGGCGAACTATTATTAATATTATTAATAATAAGGGCTTTGGAGGAGTCGGAAACAGAAAGTCGAGCCAGGGGTGAATTGGTACCTCCTAGTAGTGAACCAGTCTACAATGAGTTGTAGCATATCTGCCTGCCTTTATTAGCTCATCGATCGCTTAGCGGTGTCGTCGCTCACAGTCAAAGGGAGTCTAACGGGATTACGCAACATGGGATAGACCGATCATCGCTTCCTTCTGATACTAGTTCTGGAGCAAAGAAAAGACTTATTAGAAACTAGGTCGATCAAGCTATAGCAAAAGAAGACTGATAGTCGATCCGGGACTGAAGTGCATAGACAAAGGAATATATGTTAGGTAGTTTAGCCTTTTGCTTCATTTCGCAAAGATTTGTCTCCCTCAATCACCATCACCACTCTACCTCATCACTCCAGCAATGGCACCGAAGATGAAATAGAGAGTCCCTATATCCTTGTGGTTAGTGGAGAACAGCCATCGGACCAGATTTGTCATCAAATTCTTTGAGATTCTTTCGTTCCTTATCATAGGGGCCTAAACTAGTCAAGGCGGTAGGGGCTTTTTTATGTTAGAAAGTGTTTAGGGTTAGCATCGTCCAGGGCAAAAAGAAAGGCTCAGAGCTTATAGGCGCTGATAATATAGGCGAAGTAGGAGCCGGGCGTTTGCTATTGCTTGCTATACGAGCTGCTTGCCTGCCCTTCCTGACGAACTGTAAGGTAGTGAGCCATGCTCTTCCTTCCAAGGCCCCCAGTCATCAAACTATTCTTATTTCCCCTTCGTCTCTGCAGCGCCGCCCGCATGAAGGCCTCACTAGAGTAGACATTATCTTATCCCGTCTATTAAAAGGTTGGATCCTATTCCACAGGCCTCACTAAGAGAGCAACAGATTGTCGGCACAATAAATGAGAGGCAACTGAGTGAATTGTGCTCGCTTGTGCTCTCTGCCCAGCGAACAGTCAAGGCAAACCACGAAACAGCATCGAGACAAAAACGAACAGAAGACAATCCATAACAAACTAAGTAAAAGGAGTTCCTTATTCGTATAGATTCATTTATTCCGGAGCCAGTCAAATTGTAGAATCAGCTCTTTAGAGAATGGCGTACATTAAAATTTCTTTCAGACCACCGCGATTAGGCCGCAGAAGGACCTATTATTGAAGATCAGAATGAGCTTTCTAGAAAGCTGAGTACATTTTTATAGGCGAAGAGTCTAACGAGCAAAAGAAAGAATATCGTAGATAGACAGCAGTGCGGAATAACTCGGTCAGACGCACCTTGAGACGAGCGAAGAAAAGAGACGACCAAAAGGTACTAGAATCGGATTTCGGATAGAACGAAGGAAAAGTCTTTTGCCCTTGATTTGGTTGTCTCAACCATCGGACCCTGACAAGTCCGGATCGATACGATAGCTAAGAATGGAAACGAAGTGGCTGATAATATAGGCGAACAAGCGCAAGCGTGGCCGCGTAGCTAAGAAGTAGGTATAATGGCGAACAGGATTTCACTATTATTCATATTAAGTATTCCCTGCATTCTTCAGATCATGAGCCTGACGAGTTAACCATCGGTTATCATGCGACAAACAAAGGGATCGGCTACTCTACTCCTTTATCATTCCCCGCAATGATCTGTTATCAATTCATTTTTTAAGATGGCCAACATCTTTTTGGAAGAAAAGCTTCAACAAGTAGAAGCTTTCATTAGGGAAATATATGGTCTTTCAGGACCTAGTCTGACCCTTTAACAACAACTAGTCTTCCGAAATCGATCAAGTTTTTTTCTCCGCTAAGAATAAAGTTCTCATGGCTCCGTGGCTAGTCTATCCATGAGACTAGACTTAGCGATCCAAAAGTCAATCATTATCCAGATCCGTTTTTGTTTTCCTCGCTTGGGTACGGTCTCTTCCATGTCCCTTTCTTTGCTTAGCCAAGGAGAGTTCAAGGACTTTGTATTAAGGGCTATATATTTATTGTGACAGATTCTCATGGAGCTATTGGCACCCACTAAAAAAAAGTCTACTGGGTATACTGTGAAAGCAGTAGGTTTAAGACAAGATAGTTGTTATTCCTATGTTAATATAATATCTGTCTCCGAAAGATCGGCATGAATCCGTGGATGACACATGATCGCGCGCACGCCAAGCGAAGAAAGCTATAGTTAGTTAAGGTGCACGGGGTCTTACCGTTCGTCGTTGGTATCCTGAGTTTAGTGCGTCTGATGCAACCATAGACTCCGCTGCAGTTTGGGTTAGGTTCCCAGGATTGCCAGTTCAGTATTACAGTGACAGAGTTTTACTAGCCATGGGAAAGACTCTTGGAACAGCTATTAAGGTTGATCCAAATACTCGCTATGCATCTAAAGGAAGGTTCGCTCGGGTTTGCATTGAAATTAATTTCGACAAACCCCTCTTGTCCCTTTCAATTTGAAGCTGCTTGGCTGACTCACGAGAGTTTTGATGCTGTCTTCAAGGGGGCTTGGATGCAACATCCTTTCTCCCTTCATGAGGCCATTCAAGCTGTAACACAGGCGCTTGCTTACGTTTTCCACCCCTTAACCCGCATTTGTCTTTAGAAAAAACCTCGAAATTGCAAAAGCAACAGGAAATGAGGATTCTGAGGTGATGGGATTTAGCGGTAATTCGCTTTCAGAAAAGTTAGTTGCTAGACAACAAGACTAGACTAAACAACAGCTGCAGTCCCTCCACCTAAGCATGTCAGGTGCAATACCCATTAACCCTTCTACTACACTGGAGAGAGAAAAGCAAGCCAGATTCCTTTTTCCGTTGTCAAATATTCCCACATCTTTTTTCCAAGTCCTCTTCTTTTCGTGCTAGGTCTTTCAGAGCCTTCGCTTACTTCCTTCCTTATTGAGAAAAGAGCTTTCTAGTCTCTTCCTTCCCATTTACCATAAGCCCTTCAGTTGATTCGGAGAGAGAGGGGATTGACTCGCTATTATAAATACGGGGTTTCCTCCGCCCAACCTATAGAAAGAGGCTGCCTGCTCTGTGATTGAATACATTGCCAGGCCTGTACTAAGTCCCAAGAAGCAGGAAGAGACGGGAATGAGAAAGGGATTCGTCTTACAGCAGCAGATCGAGACAGGCCAGACAGGAACTCCAGCGGTTAAGTTTAGTGCCACTGGTTGGCCCCGCTAGAGTTGAGTTGGCTCTTCGGCTTGATTTGACTCAGTTTTCTGCCCACGGTTGGAAAGCCTTTTACTCAGGTTCAAGAGAGTTTTCGGCTGAGCTCCCTATCTTTGGCTTTGACGAGACCCTATTGTAAATGAGATCTTTCTACTCTTCTTTCTCTCGCCGTGTTCCAAACTATGATAAAGCAACCTTGGACCGTACCGCCCATGTTGTGCCACTTTGCTTTCTTTCTCAAACATCTAGCAGTTAGGACCAATCCGATCAAATTTCTCTTGTCAAGGGGACAGCTAGCTCAAAGGCCTAAGTCCGTTGAGTGAGAAAGTCTTTGTGTCATTTCACTACTCTACTATATTTTAATATGATATATAACGTGATGTCAATTTCAATTGTTTCAGTTGCGCTTTGCCGGTCTTTCGCACTGATTGTGAAGGAGGTTAGAAAGCCCTCGGAACTAAAGTAAGGTTTTCTTCTAGTCATCGGCTTGTCAATTCTTGGTGTCAGAATTTATCACTGATCAGGTGTGATCAGTCTCAGTGTAAGAATTAGGAATTCCTCTTCCAACCCGTCCCAGAATGGGCGTTATGGCAAAGAACAAGAAGAAAACAAAAGAAGAAATTTGTCCAATAGTACAACTGGGCGTCTTCCTTCTTTTTTCACCGAATCAAAGATATGAATCGAAACTCATAAGAAACTCGAAAGGATCATTCAATGAACTTGAATTCACTACAACATGATCCGCTACACAAATTCTTTGAGCCCTTCTTATCACGGATCTCAAAATCAAACTCTTGAAGCAAGAAGATCCAGCGAATCAATCGAGGCTCGTTAAGACCTTCTTTGTGAGCAAATACCGAAGAGCAAAATGGTCGGTATATAAACCTTCGACCCAACCAAGTAAGTAAGATCGAAACTTTTCAAATGCAAATACAACCGCCAAAAGCTCTTTCTATATAGTAGTCTAGTGAAACTGGGCTTCATTAAACAACTTGCTAGCATAGTAAATCACATGAAGCCCTTTCCCCTTTGTCTATATCTCTTACTTCCCTATCGCTTATCCCGAGGGTAGAGAGGAGGGGAGGCGATCAGTATTGTATTTAGATAGACTCTCGCGTATATCTCTTCTGTCAGCCCTGCCTATATAAAATGACCCTTTGGTGCTATTGCGAAGAAAGCGAAAGAGAGACAGGAGCGACCAAGTGTGCTCGAATCGATCTTCTTTATTCAAATCACCTTTTCAATTGATCTGTGCGAGATCCAGTGTGCTAATCAGCTAGGCCTCTAACGGTCTCAAGTCTTTCAAAACTGGCCCGCGGATGGATGAGAGTCCGTTCTTTTTGGGCATTGGATTGTGATGCCTAGGATATTTGGAAAGGACGAAGTAGGACAGTACGTAAGGAGTGGTCATCTATGACTCGAAGAGCTCTGATTCAACACGACTTGGGAGAAAGGCCTCTTTCTTTTCGAGAAGTTAATAGAAGTCGACTACAAGGGCCATTGTCTTCGATCATAGTCCGCGCTGTACCAACTGATCCAAGGACCTAAGTGCTGCTACCGATAGGTTTTTCTCTTGGCTTGAAGCTGATTTTAATTGTGTCTGATTTGATAATCAATTTATAGTCTTAAGAACTCCGACCGAAGGGGGACAATGGCTGTTTGATGAGCCTGCGTACGTAGTATTAGGTAGTTGTTCAAAGATCAGTTTACTGTCCTTAGTTTCCGCTTCTAAAGATGAAGTGATCACCTGGAAGTCCAAGGGTGTCATCGTCATCTTGCAATACCTAAAGACGCCTGACTAAGATACCCGGTAGGTTGTTCGAGTTTATAACGAGTATCTATTCCCTTCCTCGCTAAGCTGTCCAGGCCATTCTAAAATATGTGGCTCTGCAAGACCTTTCTCGAAGTGAGAAATTGAAATCGGACAGTTCACTTCCGTGAAGAGCCTATTCGCCACTTTGGTGGTATCGCCTTTTAAAAAACTCCAGAATCAAGCCTTTCATTTGAAACCTTCCCGCCTTCTTTGTCTTTTTGATCACAGTTCTAATTCCGATTTGAAATCGTTCACTTGACTACTTTACCAGTAGTACCTTCCCCGCCGTCCTGTAACTTCACTTTGCTACCGACCCCTATCTTTCAGAGTCTTCCCAACACCTCCTACACCCTTCTTAGCACTAGCAGAAGTCACTTTCGAAATAGCCACATCCTTTATTTTAGGCCCTCCTGACTTGAAAGCAGAAGTCTTTCTAGGATGCAGTCCTTGACTCTTCCCAACGCCTTCTTTGGGCTTAACTAAAGTAACGGAAGCACTAGGCTTCGGCAGCCTACTATCAATGGGCTGCTCACCTTCACCTAAGTTGACAAGTCCATCCTCCACAGGCCCAGCATTTGAAACTCCCTCTTCAATAGTCTTATCACTCTCGTCATCCAAAATCAAAGTATCCTCAACAAACTGATCATCCATAGTAGCATCCCCATCTACTTGTTCGGCCTCCTCAAGATCTTCCGTAACAACCGGGCCCTTATCAACCTTCTTTTTTGGCCGCCAAACCTTATCCTTCGAAGTCACTCCCTGAGACCACGCCTCAACATTCGCTTCCCTAACTTCACCAGCTTCCTGCGGGTGTCACTATCTTCATAGAGCACATTGAATCTATTGGAAGAAGGACCATCACCACCATCCACCGTTTTACCCCCCCTTATCAGCTGGATTCCGGCGTGGTTTCCGTTTTACCAACATCCAAGGACCAAACTTCTCCACCGGAGCAACCCCTGGTTTCCTAGTAAACCATTCTTTTGCCGCCTGTTGAATAGGAAAAAGCTTTGGACAATTGTCTTTGCGGTGGAAAACAACACCACATTCAAAACAAACAGTGTGAATTGCTTCATACTCAATCACTTGCACAAAATCACCAATATGAACTTTCGACACCAGCGGTTTGCGGAGATCAATATCGACACATATACGAGCAAACTTCCCACGAGCCGACAGACTCGTATTAGCATCCAACTTAAATAGTTTTACCAATTGAATCCCCAATACTAATAAGCAAATCCTCTTCAAAGAATTCAATAGGCAACTCAGGCAGCCTAACCAAAACTGGAGTTGAATCAAAAGAATAATGATCTAAAACCTTACAAGGACCATTACACAGTACTTTAACCAAATCTTCCTTACTGGCGAACTTTGCCACATAGCAGCCTAATCCCAAATCAACAAAATCAACCTCCTCCACGGGATTCCAAATCTTCAATAGCCTCCCACGCAAAGAGGAAAGGCAATAGCTTTACCAAGAATCTTCAAAATCAGCGAATTTCTCCAAGGCCTGCGGAGCTTCTTCTTCAATTCCCGATCAATCGGGGTGAACGGGATATTCTCATCAGCCTCTTCTCCTGCCTAAACTGTTGATTAGGGATTGAGGTAGTTGCTTCTTCGATAGACCTCTTTCTTCGCTTACAGCTTCTTTCGCCTAGAGGAGCAGCGGGGAATATCTATTTATATGCGTGTTAGCATCAACAGCATCTTTTAAAAGAAGGGAATCTTCCTCAAGCAGAGGTACTCTTAGTTCAGAGAGTCGACTTGGCATGCTTGAAGTTCAGTTACTCGCCTCCAAAGGTGCGAGTTTAAGGAGCGAACAAAGTTCTTTGGCATCTCCCGAACCCTCATATGCCTAGCCTATTAAAGTAAAGGATTCCTTCCCCGCCTATCTGCTTGTTAGCTTAGTCGATTGAGGGAAAATCCTATATTCCGGTCGAATAGCATCTGAGAACCTTGTGTCAGCATCGAATGGTGAGTTCTATATGAAGTCAAGTCCACCTATAGGTGACATTGCTTATGGAAGAGGGGCAGAAGGACCTGAAAAGAATCGATACGAATAATTCACTCTCTTGAGATTAGCAGATTCAATTCAATGTGGAACTGATTACTATTTCGATAATATTTCTGCATCATAGTGAAACGGTATTTCATGATCCGACGTAGGCTCTGCAAGACCTCCGGCATTAGCTGATGAAAGCTGTCTCTACTTCCTATTCTTACCTGTAATGTTCTTGTCTCTAGTTTCAGCTCAGTCGTGAGCCATCCTCCCATGCCTCACTCCTTCAAGCAATAGGCTCTCTCGCTGCGTTACGGTCTAGGGTCTTTGCCCTCACTTTTAGGGATCGGGACAGACCCTGCCTTCGGAGATCTTTTCGTATGAATTCTACGCCACTTAGTTCAATTTTAAAAGCCATTCAACAGAAGTCCTAAGGTCTTCGACCCTGCCTTGATAGAAAGAGCGATCAAAAGATCCTCTTATGTTGCTGTGCCAGTTGGACAAGGCATAAGGTCTGGTTTAATCCTAGCATAGATTCCAGCTGAACATAATGATCGAGTTGCTTGCGGGTCAAGTAAAAAACAATATCACATCTCCTTTCATCTATCGCGACTACCCATAATCGAGCCAGCCTAGTTTACTTCTAAAGAGGTCTCATTCCCTTCCCTTTCAGGCAGAGGCAGCATTAAAGCACAAGCAAGTCAATCCAGCTTCATATGAATAATGAGGTTCCTTTGAAAGAAGGATTATTGATCAAATGGTCAAACAGAAAGCACAATTTCAGCTAACGGCGACCATGGAAACATGAACTATTTAAACATGAATGCGCTATCGAAGTGTCAACGAGCCTTTCTTCGAACCTTGCCTCCAAGCCTTTACATTTTAAGTTGATATCGATGGGCCCCTTTCCTTCCTTCTTTGCTTCCTTCACTGCTAGCCTACTGCTCATTTCATTCGTTCTTTCGGAGCGTACTTTGCTCCTATAAGGTCTTGCAGAGCCTGTCCCAAGATCGATACACAAAGAAATCATCTGAATTACTTGGCTTGAAAGCATCGGGGTAGCATTAAAAGCCCAAAAGCGGGTGCCATTCAAGAAACCTTTCAAGAAAGCAGGTGCCATTGGTAAATGGTCATCCAACTCGGGAGCTATTGGCTCAACAAACTAACCTGTCTGCTCTTAAGGCTTTGGTGCTTTCATACAAGTACTCCAAGAAAAGAATACCTTCATCCCAAGCCAAGCCAAAAACAAGTAGGCTATCTCCTTTAGTCCCGCAAATGAGTAATCCGATTAGTAAAGAAGGTGAGCCGTAAGGCGAAGTTATGGATTGTTAGTTACATATCCCGTACAGAAGGTGCTGATCCGATAGGTCGAGATCAATGTCTTAAGAAAATTCAATAGAATCTGAGGAAACTATCTTTACTCATGAACTGAGAATTCAATTTATAGTCTCGAATCATAAGCTAGAAAGAGTAAGATGAATGCCCTTATCAGGGGTACCGGACCTGGGGTTTTAGTGAAGGGCTGTTCTTCCCCTATTGGTGGATCAGAGGGGAGAGATCCAACCGGGCATTAGTCTACTATCTATCGTCTCACGAGCGTATAAAATGTGCTTTCCGTGCAGCTTTCCTAGTTTTTGTTTTCCCTGGGTCCGAGCGTCCCGGCAGACTACGTCCATCCTATCTATGTACATCCAAGGTACTTTTCTATAGATGGAGCCAGGTGCAGATAAATTCAAATCCCTTTCCTCAGGAACTTTAAGCTTTCGAGAGATGGCCTGCTTCATTTGAACGTTATAAGGCCCCTAACAAAAATGGCTATACCTTTTAGAAACTATCCGACCTTCTAACAAAACCACATAAAGTGAAATCTCTTAAGAAAAGAACTGCACTTGTAAACTTGATTTAGCCCTTGCTTGAAGTGACCTCCTTTCAAAAAGCCAGAAGTCTTCGACTACCTTTTATTTGAAGATTCAGCCATTGCTTTGGCTACCACTTTAGTGTGGCACCCTTAGAAAGGCGCCTATACTTCAGTTTCATGATTTGATCTAAATACAAAGCGGGTCACTCTAGGGGTAAGGCTTGATGGCATCCCGTTATCAAACTTTACTGAATTATGTCTGTGTACGTAGCTCTCTCGAGCTCGGTATACTTCTACCGTGCAGAAAGGAGAGACACTCCCACCAAGAAAGAAAAGACACCAAACTTAGTCAAAGGCCAGCCAACAATACAACTCTTTCAGGGGCTCTGAGGGGCAAAGGGGGAAAGCCCTTAACAAAACTCGACCTAAAGGGAAAGAGAGAGAAAGGGCCATCCGCTAACAGATTATCCCTAAACTAGGGATTGAATACGGAGCTTGGCTGCCCCGAGGAATATCCATCCTTTCCACACCACCCTATGTGGGCCAGCAGGAGTGCGGTAGGAAAACCCCTTCTTCCCATGTCTTTTCATCCGTATTTATGAGGATAACAGGGACTTACAACAACAAGGCTCGTTGAGACCTCACACGGTCCAGATCCTGTGAAACTGATAGAACAGCAGCATCAAAAGATAAAAGATGATGATCATCATGCCCCAGGTTTACATCTTTATCATCATATATTGGGCTGCCATATATCTTTGACGTTGGCTTTGGAGACCGCTTTTTGTTCTTCCTGCCACTGAACCAAATAGGTGGAAAAGGGGAGGCAATTTTCTCTTTATTTAACTGACCTGCACTATCAGACCCCAATGGACTCTGACCCAAATCAATCCATAACGAATTGTCCTCTTACTCATCTTCGCTGAAGACAGGGCTTTTCATCACTTCTCCAACGGAAATGCTCTCACTTTCTTCAAATATGGTGCTTGCTCCATCTCTGTCAGAACTATTATCTTGATCCATTTCTGACTGACTCAAACACATCCCTAACCTGAGCAGACGTGAATGCACCATCAAAGGCAGGCAATTGTGTCCCCGGACGGTTTTCAGAGGGTTTATCACCATTGGTACCAACTTCATTGTCCTCAATTCCACCCAATACGTCAAGACCATCTACAGAATCACTCAGATAGAGAGGATACTCAGGGGTGATCTTCACCATTACAGACCCAGTAGATCCAGACTGGTTCTGAAGGCAGCCCATGACTGATTTTTTTATAAGAAGGCACCCAAAGCAGCCAGTGGGATCATATCCAAAGACCCTGTAAAATGATGTGATAATGAAATCCGGACGGTAAACTAAAGCTATGCCCTGGAGCTTTCCTATACAGGCCAAGGGAATCCTTTGGGACCCAATGACCCAGCATCAAGCAAGACATGCCAATTATTCTGCTGAGCCAATGCCATCCACTGATATGAATACTTAGCACCTCTTACTCTAGACTGCACAGGGAAAACAAAAAGACCAGTAGCAGAATCCTTCTTCCTTTTCTTCTTATTCGAAATCTGCTTTCTCAAATCAGTAGAACAAAGTTTAAGTGTTGGCCATTTAAAGCAAGCATTGTAAACTTTTGCACCCTTCTCCCTTGCACTCTGAGACATCCAACTCACCGACTGACTCTTCTAAAACTGTTAACCTGTCTTCATCCCTTTTGTAGCTGGTCAGCCACTCGGCTACCATTCATTCCTCTTTTCCCCTGTTTGCATGCACCACTTGTTGGTGGTGTGGGGTCTTCATTAGAATTATCTGATTCTGCTGAATGCTTAGGGTGCGAAGCTGATTCATCGATTATTCGGGCATCTGCTCGGGTTTCCGGTACTATAAGGGATCCGTCTATGTAAGATAAAATAGAGGTGCTACCGGGACCAACCGCTGAACCTATAGGCTCAGAGGGCGAAGTCGGTGCAATGGTAATAGGCGAATAGGAAGTGTGATCGCTTTCATCTTCTCTCGGTGGGTACACAGAATTGAAAGAAGTAGGCTCTGCAGTATGAAAGCAGCTTAGAAAGGGAGAAAAGTCAATGGAAGTATATAATTACCTGGAAGCTGCTAAATAAGGAAAAGAAATACAAACAAAGCAATCATCCCAATCATCATAAGCTCCTCCTCCTGGATTTACTCATGTTCTGTAACCAGTCCCCCTAGTGTAGCTCATGTTCCTGATCCGGACAAGGGAAGACCAGACCTGCTACGCCAAGACAATACGGGCCCAAGGAAAGGGCTCTACGACAAGGATACGGTAAATGCGGCAGGAAGGGGGAATAGAATAGGAATATCTCGTTTACTTAACACTTAACACTAAAGCTCTTTCCGGAGTATGATTCCCTTTTGAATGAATTATTCGTATAGATGATTGGTCCATTTAGTGGATCCTCCCCTCTTATAATCAACACTATGAAATACGAAATATCATTTGTAGTGTCAGGCTGGGAATGATCCTTTCGGAGTTCCCCGATGTTATCTTAGTGCGGACCCGAGGGCAGATCTCTGCGTCATACCATACCGCCCCTTCGCCTAGCGTATCTAGAGTGCTAGTTCCTCCATCTGCTTTCCTATCAACTTGACTGATGAAGGATTAATAGCACACGAACGGTCATAGAAAGGGGATGAGAGAGTGCGAGATTCGGGTATAGGTTGCACGAGATATCACTCTTCTTTAACTGTTGCCCAAGTTTCAAGAATCGAGTAAGCTCCAATTGCTCGTTTCAAGTGATAAGCAAGTGACTAGAATCGATTACTTTATACTACGGCATTAAGCGCGAACCCTTCTTACTGATATTCAAGATACCCATCATTAGGGCAAATACTATCTGAAACCCTATCGATCGAAGGAAAGAGAAAGAAAGGAAATGCAGGTTCTACTGATACCACTAAATCGGGGCGAATTACCTTTCCTAAATATCATTCTCAATCTGAAAAGCTACCACTTCCTCAAAGCAAATACGAAGCTGACAGCACCGTAAGTGCGAATTCTAAATTGGTTTTTCTAATTTCTCAGTTGCTTCAAAACTGGATTAGCCTTCTTCCCCAGTTCTGGAAAGAGATTCATTCGACACGAAAGCTACTTTGTCAGAGCGAGCCCATTTGCAGGAAATGAAGATTCTGGGATAGATTCGGAGTACAACTCTTCTTCTTACTCAACAGCTGCTAGCTCTTTAAGCTGTTCTGCTAGCGTAGGATTGGGATCGGGAAAAGGGAATTCGAAAGTTGATCAATCACTTGGAGTTTTCCCGTCTTTTTATTCTCACTTGACTTGAGAGATTCCGATTAGGGGAACTCAAAAGCGAAGAGAATCTTAAAGTGGTACACCATCCATATGAATAAAATCATTGAATCAATCGATGAAGAATCCAATTCAAGAGATCGAAGCGAAAAGGGCTTCTGCTTCTAAGCTAAGAAAATGAATTGAATCTGCATCTGCAAATTGAATTCGAAATCCCGGCAAAAGGTTCAACGGTGATGCGACAAGAACAACTCCCGAAAAAAGGCGGAGGAGCTCACTGGAAATAGATGAAGCTATCCCTCCCCGAATCGAAGAATCAATCAGATAAGTTGGTGAGTTAGTCCTTTCCTTAACTGCTAAATCGGTTGTTAAATGGTCTATACCCTGTTGCTAATGCATTCGCTACAGGTACAGGTCTAGATTTCCTGATGTCTAGGAAGAAGAGCCCCTCAGTTCTAGCATAAATCATGAACTTGCCTCTGCCTTTTCACCATGAAGAGTAGACGAAGTAGGGGACGATTCTATCTCCGCCGCCTAAGCCTATTATGATTCATCTTTCTCTTTACCGACCTGCGGTTAAAGCTCTTGTTTAAAGCCTGTTGTTGGAGTTTCAGATGCGATCAAGAAGCCTTTTTTCAAGCATTTTCTTTTCGATGCCCGATCGATTGGGGAAAGGGCTCGAGGGGAGCTCTACGTGGTGGCTCAGTGTGTCTACCAGTTTCAGGTGAGGCTATTCAGAGATCCAGGGCCAGTCCCGATTCCATATAAGGGGCTTTCGTTTAGTGTGGTCGAAGGGGCGGCTGGATGCTAAGGCTTGACATAAGTATTCGGTGTAGTCGTTCTTCGCTTTGCCGCTCTAACGCTTTTTTGGTCTATCCTATCCCAAGGCACTAATCCCGATTTTCTAGCTCAATTCCATCGATTCTCTCTCAATGGTCGAGTGTATTACATAACCAATAGACGGTATAAAAAGGGTAAGGGAAAGTACGTAACGTAGTTCGCTGGTGCTTCAGAGTGAGAGTTTCTTCTTAGTTTAGGCGGGAATCAAAGGCAGGGTTTCTCTTTCTAAGCAGGAAGCTAGGATTGACTTTGATGGTTGGGATGACGATCAACGCTTGCCTTTCCGGTTTAAGCGGGAACAAGAGCACAGGCTACTAGCTACGCCGTCTTGGCATTAGCTGCTTTATCCCTCATCTCTCTGGTCTAATTCTTATTTGCACTAGCTCCATTCTGAGTTTCATTCTTAGCTACTTTCCTGGTATGGTATTACCTTCGTTGGATTGCATCTTCCTTCCTGAACGCGTGGTATACTACCGAGAACAAGGAGATAACTAGTCATTACTGAAGTAACCTTCCTTGAATGAAGGTTGCCTTAAAAGACTATAAAGGGGTTTAGTTAAAAAAGACTTTGAATAGGTGCCTTTCCTTCTTATACGATTTAGAATGTGGGCGTATTGCAATGATAAAACCCGGTAAACGAAAAAGTGACAGTACGCCTTTTAGGCTTTAGCGCTAAGTGAGACTTTGGTCCAACAGAAACTTGAGTTCTCACCCATTTCATCTAGGAATTGCCTCAGTACATCATGAAAAAGAGTTGCAGTTCACTTTTGAACCGCTTCGACGCGATCGATTTATTGGCTTTTAAGTAAGCTCCGGTGTGAGTCTGGCTCCCAGCGAGTAGATCAACCACTTTGACTTACATATCTCCTTACGTTTCACGGCGACTATTCTCGTTAGACCCTTCACACATCTCGTTCCGCCGCTGCTACTTCGTCGGTCTCGCCCGTATGTATCGATTCTGAGCCTTACGTTATCGCCCATTCCTTACTATTGCACCGAATTCGTCGCTATGCACAAAAAAAGGAATCCTACGTACAGTTCTCAGCTATATCGTTTAATAGCTCCTTAGCCGCCATGCTAGTTTAGTATGGAATCTCATAGGAATAGGAGGGTGCGTTGAGAGAGCGCTATCCCGTAATACCCTTGACAGGATCTCAAGTGAGTTAGATATGATTGTAGGACCGTCAGATTGTGGATCCTCGAAAGGAGAAAGAACTTGAATTGACTAGCCTGGGCCAGCACCTAGAACTGAATGCGGGGCCTCATCGCACAGGGCAGTCTACAACTTGTCTGATTTCAAATTGGTCTTTATTAGGGGAAATTTACTTGCCTTTGACGATCCAGTACGAAGTCTTTTTCGAATGTGGAGGTGAACTGTAAGGCTTTGAGGCGTTAGCCGTAAGACTTTGAGGGGATCGGACTACTAGTTCTTGTCACTTTACAGCTCAGTCTCAGTCTTGCCAACTGCTTTGATTCCACCGCGCTCTAATGGGAAAGAGCCTTTGATTGATCAGCAGATGTTACAATTTAAAGCCTGTGAAGAAGTCATTCATCGGATTGACGTGGGAAGCTTAGAGAGATTTGTTCTGACATGATATGGATATGCACTATGCCATGTTTGACTCCAATATCTTATCCCGATCTATGATACTAAGATCTACCGATCCATCATTTAGTGGGTAAGGCCCCCACGATCAAGCCAAACCTGATCCTGCAAAACACTTAATAGGTGGGTCGCTCTGTAGGTCATCCCAGCTCCTTGCTTGGAAAAAGACAGACCCCCTTGACCGAAACGGGCTACTCGCTTACCGGAATGGAGGGACGGTACGGCCTCTCCCATATGCGGAACCAGCTCAATATCGATCAAGGGCAACTCTTTTTATGAAAAAAGGATGGGAGGAGTCAAAGCACATTTTAATTCAGAAGGTAATTTCCTATTGATGAGCTTTCGATCTAGATTAGATTCAATGATATTTCCATTTTGAACTGATCAAGGTCATCCTTAGGTTGGGTCAGCAGGATATCCTTTACTTTATTTGATTTTAGTTATTCTGTTGCAATTGGTTTATGTCGGGTAACAATGGATGTCGATTGAAATCACTTTTTGAAAGTCTGACTTTTGAATCGCTTTCACCATAAGTGGAATCTCTGTTGAGTCTCGATTCTTTACTTCGGAGCTTGGGAATGATGAAACGGGAAAGACTAAATCAACTAGTACGGATGCTGGAGGCTACTCTCCTTTTTCTAGCCCTTGAGAAGGTACTATTTCTGCCTTTGTTTGAGAAAATGAGCTACAGGTACTTCCTATTGAGCTATGGTTGTACTACCCGTCTTCTCTAGTCTTCTTTCTAAAGGTTGGGCGGAGGAAGCCCCCATTCTTTCAAGATGCTTTACATGTGGTAAAAGAATATTCTTCAATAACACGGGAAATCCTCAACTTCGGAATATTTATAATTCCATTTGTTAGTTACAATTGACGTTATACCAAAAAAGACGGGTTAACTTCAATCATTCACTCGCTTGAGGTACCGGACTAAAAGCAATCGATTCTATCAACTTGCATAACCAATTGCTTTAGTGCTCTTTAATGGAATGCTTTATTGTCTCTCCTTAATGGTAGTGGATGAGAAGGGGTATAGATTATAATAGGATTCTGAAGTGAAGGGATAGCTGAATCCAATATCTCACAACCGGAAGAAAAACCTTATCCAACTCTCTAGCGGAATCGGGAATCGTCTAGCGGAATCATTGAATCGTTTGTCTACATTCCATAACCGCACAACGCTCTACAAGACCTAAACCCGCGCTTAAGATAAGAACCGGAATCGAAAAGACTTTAATTAAGGACAAAAGCGCGTGAAAACTGCTTCAGATGATATTACCCAGAAAAACAAATAAACAGCGGATTCGAGTAACCCGGGTCTTCTTCCTGCATCGAAGTAGTTTGCCTATCCTTAGACACAAATAAGCAGATTTGGAAGTGGCTATGCAAATTACCTGCACCCCCTACCTAGATGGATATTCTTTTTTGTGGAAAACATTCAAGCATCGGCTCTGACACGGGGACTAAACCTGCTTATCAAGCGATTCCAGAGACCAGGTGTCGGGCAGGGTATGAAGAAATGGAAAGGGCCTACACCTAATGGGAAATCACTTGCTACTCTCTTGGATCCAGTTGACTATAAGGGACCTCTTTCAGTTGGTTTTTGGAAAGGTCTTGAAACCAATCAGAGATAGTCGACCATACCCGAGGCGCATCATGATGATAAGACTTTCTTATCAATCAAGGAATGCCAGTAGGCCCCGAAGGAAAAGATATTCATCCGGGTAAGACAAGCAATCGAAGCTCGGGTTAAAGCAAAGGCTTTTATACAATCTCCCGTAACATAGAAAGACTCAAGGTTTGCTCCATAGCTGAACATCTCTCTCGAGATACCAAAGGAAGTCATCTCACCTATCCGAGGTTTGGCCTTTAAATAGGTTCCAACGAAGGAGTTATGAAGTCAAGGCAAGGGATAGCCCACTCTTTCGTGTAGCTCCCCGCTACTACGTCAAGAGAAGAAAGCTGGGATGGTACAATTAGATAGATACTAATTGATAAAAAGTCCTACAACTTCACGGTTTTCGAAGAGGAAGGGTAGAATGGACCGTAAGGCAGGAGCATTAAGCCGTTAGGCGAATGAGGAGCTTTAAGCCGTTAGGCGGAATATCACCCTGATTACCCCCGATATGCCGATTTAGCGCGGGATAATCCCAAAGCTGGTAGTTCGGGAAGCTGTTGGTCCTGTTCTTTTTGTTGGAACTCGGCTATGAACAAGCCTAGTTCTGTCTTCAGGGATTGACTAGGAGGACTAAAGTGCCACAGGGGGGGCTTTGAATGGAGCTATCCTTCCTATTCATAAGGACTTCGGTTTAGGGATTACTTTGTCTTGTGTCTCCTCTCAGCCATGCATGCAAGTGGTCTTATTTGGGCTGATCGACGGCCGTTTCCGTACCAATAGGAATGGGAAACAGAATTGAACATCGTCCAACACCGATTGAGCTGATCGAAAGAGCAGACCATTCCCTACTGAGTGAAAAGCATCCTACTCTTGAAGTATGTAATGTGGCTACGCAACGAAGAAGAAGTTCCGCTTCCACAGCTTTTCTATGCAAAGCCCTATTCCACTCTCGATGATAAGGAGTTAAGCTTTGAGTCTTTATCGAATGACCCTTTCTTGGAGTGGAGACTCGCTATGAGAAATCCCGATAACACGTTCACTTGTCCGATCATCTCAGCGACTACGTCGCAGCCTATTTTACGGGGTGAGCCTTTTGGTGAAACCTAACTTCCTCTTCGAAACGTATCGGCTCCTGAGGTGGGGACATTTTTCGATTTGAATGCTCTTCTTTCTTTCGTAGGTAATGCTTTTCCGGTGGTATCAGAGCCGTATCGGCTAAGGTTCCGTTGACTTCAGTTGATAAGGAGATCGCGGGGAGGTACGGTAGGGATTCCCTCTACAATTAGATAGATACTAATTGATAAAAAGTCCTACAACTTCACGGTTCACGGAGCCATAGGCAATTGGCAGAGAGCCTTTCACGGGGTGCTATTACCATGTCACCGCTCACTCGCATTCAGTTCGAAAGCTAACTCTCACACCTAAGAAAGCAAGGGATATTCACTCAGCAGAAAGTGCTCCCACGATGAGTCGGATTGGCATTACAGTGCGAGCAGCGAAGTCATCCATTTGGTGGGCTACCGTCACGAGAAATCAGGCATATCAAAATCCTCTAAAACCACTTTGATCAAAGATCTGCAACGAACGATAATAAATTCTACAGAACAGCTTTCATAGCACTGGTTGTGCACAACCATGAACTTCACTCCCTTCGCTGCTGCGCTGTGAAGCGGTACGTCATACTCTGAGACTTGGAATGGAATCAGCTTGTTCGCCTATAGAAGAAAGGGTAAGCTTATCGGCGAAGAAAAAGAGATGTTCCGTACATAGCTTAGAAGAGGCTTACTACATATGTAATTATTCCGCTGTTAGTAAGGCTTCTCATCTAAGGAAAAGATCCGACACATTAAATGTTTTGGAGATGGCCATGTTATCAGGAAGATCAACAATATAAGCATTATCATTAATCTTCTGAAGGATAGAATAAGGACCATACTTTTTCGGTTTGAGCTTACTGTAGGTGCCCACTGGTAACCGCTCCTTGCGCAAAAAGACCATAACCTGATCACCCACTTCAAAGGTCTCATGGCGCCTATGCTTGTCAGCAGCCTCTTTTCTTTGTACTTCTGGTTTTGCAGCTTCAAGTTTCTGCTTGACTGCTTGCTGCACCTCAACAATCTGTTCAGCCAGATGCTTTGCAGACACATTCACACCATTACCTTTTTTCAGCTTTACCAAATCCAGCGTATGTAATGGTGCCTTAGTATACACAAGAGAAAATGGGGTTCTACCAGTAGCACTATGAACCGCATTGTTATAGGCAAACTCAGCTTGTGGAAGAGCAATATCCCACTCTTTCGGCTTCTCACTACAAAGACAGCAAACCAAGTTAGCCAAAGTCCTGTTAACAGCTTCAGTCTGACCATCTGTCTGGGGATGGGCCGTACTACTGAAATTCAAAGATGAATCAAATATCTTCCACAAAGTACGCCAAAAATGACTAAGAAACTTACTGTCTCTGTCAGAAGTAATGGTCTTAGGCACTCCATGTAGACGAACTACCTCCTTGAAGAACAACCTTGCTATCCCAACAGCATCTGAAGTCTTCTTACAAGGAATAAAGTGTGCCATTTTCGAAGATCTGTCAAGAACTATAAAAACAGAATCAACTACTCTATGAGTACGAGGAAGTCCCAACACAAAATCCATGGACAGATCATCCTACCAAATATTTTCTGGCACTGGCAGCGGCATATACAAACCCGTATTCTTAGACTGACCCTTCGATGTCTGACAAGTCTAGCACTTCTCAACAAATCTGCATACATCCCTTCTCAGATGAGGCCAAAAAAACCTCTCTTTCACTGACTATAAAGTCTTATCACTCACGACCCATATGACCAGGTAAACTACCAGCGTGCAAATCACGAATAATCTGCTCTCTCAAAGAAGTTCGAGGCACACAAAGTTTATTTTCATGCATCAAATAACCATCAAGTAAGTAGAAATCACCTGAGGCTCGTTGAGACCTTGCTCCAAATCTCAGAAAAATCTTCATCAGATTCGTATTCCCCTTTCAACTGCTCAAAAACCAAAATAGAACTGCTCAAAGTAGTCAGCAAAGTCACTCTCCTACTCAAAGCATCAGCCACTTTGTTCTGAACTCCAGATTTATGCTCCAATACGAATGGAAATTTAGAAAATGGCACCATCTGGCATGCATGTCACTACTAATCCGCTTCTGCCTATTCAAATACTTCAAAGCCTCATGATCAGAATAAAGCACAAACTCCTTTCCAACCAGATAGTCTTCTCACGGTTTCAGAGCCCTTGACAACAGAATAGAATTCTTTATCATAAGTACTACACTTCCTTCTAGAATCGCTCAGCTTCTCACTGAAAAACGCTACTGGACGCTTCTCTTGGGATAAAAGAGCAACTATTCCAACCCCACTAGCATCACAATCCACTTCGAAAACCTTATCAAAATCCGGAAGTCCAAGAACTGGAGCAGTGCACATTCTTTCAAAGCAAGAAAACTTTAGCTCCATCTTTACTTTACCCCATTCAAACTTCCCTTTCTTCAGACACTCGGTCATCGGGGCAGCAATAGTACTGAAATTCCGAATGAATCTACTATAGAACGTAGTCAAACCATGGAAACTACGCAATTCTGCCACATTTATCGGTTCAGGCCAGTCACTAATTGCCTTAATCTTAGTTTCATCAACCTGCACACCATCAGCAGAAAGCACAAATCCCAAGAATAATAGCTGACGAGTTAAGAAGTTACTTCAGGTTGACATACAATTTATTCCGATGCAAGACCTCTAACACTTGCCTTAAATGCGACAAATCTTCTTCCTCAGAATTACTAAAAATCAATATGTCATCAAAATACATCACAACAAACAGGAAAAGAAAAGGTTTCAGTACCTGATTCATCAGCCTCATGAAAGCGCTAGGTGCATTGGATAACCCTTAGGCATGACCAGCCACTCAAAGAACCCCTCTTTCGTCTTAAATGCCGTTTTCCACTCATCACCTGGCCTAATTCTAATCTGGTGATACCCATTCTTCAAATCCAGCTTTGAAAACCAAGCAGAACCACTAAGTCTATCATACAGCCTAGGGATTGGGAATTTATATCCCACTGTGATTCGATTTAGAGCCCTGCTGTCTACATACATTCTCCAGCTTCCATCTTTCTTGAGAAGGGAATGAGGTATTGGATTTCGTAGGAATCGAACTATGATCAACTCAGCGCTTAATACCCGAGATTCAACAATCAATGTTGCACAAGACTATATAGCGAAAGTGCACCTTTAAGGCAAGGCACCGAGTAGTCGTTTGGTTCAAAGCCGAAGGAAATGCACCTGTATTGAACGCCTTACGTACCAGCTCCACAAGAGCTTCTCTTACCGTAGGCCAGAACTCTTGGTAAAATCCTGCGTCCCAAACATAGGTACAATATCCAGTGGTAGACCTCCTATAGAGAAAGAGTCTCCTCTTTCTTCTGGTTGACCTCCTCTTACTCTTACGCGGCCTCACTACGATTCATAACTCTATTTATTTCCCCTAGTCGAGAATTCAGTACACAGATGAAACCCAGGAAAGGTACTAACTTGCGGGCTACATGAATTGAATACATTTTTGAAAGCGAACAGAACGAAGGAGGTGTTAGAGAGTAGGTGATTTTGGTCGAGTGCCACTGCGAGGTGGAAAAAAAGAGGTTGGTTGTTTAGTGTGATTTCCTTCCTCGCCTTACGAATTTGGCTAAGATTCTAAAGTTGTTCTAAATCGACTTGATATACGATTCCTACAACAAAAAGTTACTCGATTTAGTCAAAGAAAGGGACCAAGGGAAGGAAGGGAATGGACGATTCTTTCTAAAGGGCCTTTTATTAAACTTATGCCGAATCCAATAAATCTTGTATATAAAGATAATCGTTTAGCATTTATGAAGAACTTCTTCACTTGCTTTACTCTTCGAAATATATTTGATAGAGCCCATCTAAGATTAGAGACATTGGTGAGACCACCTCATCATGATGGTAAAAGAGGAGAACGAGCTGAGTAGCATAGCAGCGAACAAAACGTTAGGGGGCGAAAGAGCTGAGCCATAGGGGAACAGGCTGACGTACCTTTGTTGCTTGCGTTAGCAGCTCACAGTCCGAATTCTTCTTCATCGATAGGCTCAGAAGAGGACGAAATAGGGTCTTCAGTGAGTGGTAGCTTGTCCTTGTTAGATTGCTTGGCCTTTTTCCGTCTTTGAAGCTATCAAGTCAATTGTATCGGCGGGAAAGGAAAGGCCTAGCTCGATGCTTCATGCTTAACCCCTACTCATCCATCAGCCTCTTTGCCTGTAGGTCTTTCACCTATTCGCCTTAGCAGCAGTGCCATAGCTCGATCGTGTCTATGTGTATGATGTGCGCGCATTCTAAGGTCACGAGGCTAGGGATTAGTTTTATCCGGGCTAAGCCCCTTTTACCCTACCAATAGCTCTCTAGCAGGCTCTTAGTCAGAAGATATCCTTGCCCTAAAGGAAAGGCTCCAGCAGGCAGCTTCGGGTTTCTACTTAATAGAAGCACTAAAAATACTTAAGCCATAACCAATAAGATAAGACCAACAACAGGTGGAGAGTTGAAAAGAGGCTTTTATTTACTACTAGAATAATGGGATATCAAATAGCTTCCGTTTGCGGTTACGATTCCCACGTCCTAAACCATACACGATAGGGGGCAGCGGACTTATCCCCAAAGGAAAAGGAAGGAGTAAGGTCGATTGGCGGGAATCGTCTGCGCACATCGTCTGCGCAGATCGTCTTCCTGTTTGAGGATTGGTGGCAGATACTACGGGATCAGGTAGACAGTTTCTATGGGGTGTAGGCCCACTGTAAAAGCGAAGCGAATGAAAGCCCTCCGAAGGAGGGAGTGATTCATAGGTATGTGAACGGTTGTGGAAAGGTGGCTCGCGGCATGCTTTTCAAAGAGCACAAGGTAGGGTGATGCGACTATATTTCCTTCGTCCCCCGGTCCGATGCTAGATTGGGCAACAGTAGGGAAGACGTAGGATTGATTCCTAGTCAGTCCTTAAGAGAAGCACTTCCTAATACCGTTACTAAACCAAGGGAAAACCCAGATAAAAGGGATTCAGCGGAACTCCTTGCTTCAGACTTTTTATTTATGGGATAAGTGCAGGTCGGGATCGATGCTTTCTTTGGCTCCGGTCCCATCAACAACTAAACCCCCTACACCAACTCCAGGGCTAGAAGCAGATGAAAGCGGACTCTTTATTCGATCGGGTTAGGTAGAATCCAGACCGTCACTCCGCCCCTACTAGATTAGCTCGACAAAAGGGTTTGGAAAACTGGGGATATCATAACTGGCATATACCCTAGTCTCAAAGCGGGAGGAGGAACTCGGTTAAGTAGGGCAACTCAGAACTTTTCTTTTTGCCGAGAATGCAGTCAAGGGTGAAGGCGCGAAAGATGCTCGACGATAGGAAGAGGTGCAAAGCTCTGGCAAGACCTCTCTTCCGCTACAAAGAGCTGATTCTCTCTTTCCGGAAAGATGACTTAGTGAGCGAAGAAAGGAGCGACAAACATTCAGTCGGTAAGTGCTTCAATGCCTACTTATGCTATGCAATCGACTAAACTTCCAACTTCTATCATTGAAGAAGGTGAGGGGTGCAAAAATGTAGGGGGAAACTTACAATACAAGAAAAGCACACAATCTTGCCTGGTACACTGTGTGTCAACCAAAGGAAAAAGGGCGGGATGGAGAGGTGTATCTGCATCAATATTATTGTATAGTAAGTAGTGATTGAATGAATGTGAATTGGATTCTCTAGGGAGATCGTGAGTAAAGATAGTTTACTCAATGGATTCTATGTATCAAAATGAATCTATAATCGGGTCAGCAAGAATCAAAATTGAGTAAGCATTTGTATCCGTTTTGAGTATGTATTAGTTATGCAATTGTTTAGCCAATTACATGAATTCGAGACGTTACATCGCAAAACAATGAAATCAAGAAAAGACGCAGAGAGAGAAGAGGAGTCCAAAAAAGCGGAAGAAGTGAAAAGGAGATGAGCCGTAAGGAGAAGAAAAGGAAAGGTATGATTGGGTGACTTTATACCCGCTTCATCAAGAGCCCTAGAATGAGATGTTCCCTATTTGATCGGTGAACAAAGTAGCTTCATCGCGTATTGGAAAAAGATATCAATTGCATTTTAGAACTTAGAAGTGATCCAAGGTGATTTCGAACAAACCATATGATATATGAATTGAAATGACAGAATGGAATGGAGAGAATAGGTGTGTGTTTAAAGGAAGTCTATGGCTGTTGATCAACTTTCTCATTTCTTTTCCCCAGTGTTCATTAAATAGCTTATGATGAGCATCTTATTTGGGTGGCCAATCATCTCACCTCTTCTTTCCTTTCTTTGGGTGGGTACGCCGATTGGGTCTATCATTGCCTCCGATTCACCGCCAGGTATCTGTGATACCCCCTATAAACTCCCTGACCGACTTGACGTCATCTTTCTGTTCAATTCTGGGCATCAGTCAGATTCTTGGAAAACCTTCTCACTTCTGGCGTAAAGACCCGACCACTCAAAGCCAAGTCAACTATTCGATGACGCGCCATACCAACATGTCTCCCTTCAAAAACAAACAGCGATCCACTACATGAGCTATTTCTGCCATTTGGACTGTGTTCTTATTTATCTGCCTTATTGCCACTCTTCTTGGAAAACTCGAGTTGCGAAACTTTTCCGCAAGACCCTTGACGAGTTCTTAGTTTCCCCACTTTTCCCCGATATAGACTCTTCTTCGCCAATGGATCACTAGAGAGGCCTTTCGTTCTGTCTGGTCTTAGACCAGGTACAGCGCTAGTGGAGAGTCCTACTTTGCGACCAATCGATCGTGTGCTATTTCAATCGACTGCTAAGCTTTTTTCCTTAGCTAGCTTGAGGCAAGAGTCCGTTCAGTCTGTGCATGATTTTCTGCTCCTAATTCAGTCTATTTGGGATCAAATGCCCTTGAGGAAGCCATCTTGGAAGTGCACTGAAGATGCTGAGAATTATGTGAAACTCAAGTAGGAAATGCAAGTCTATCAGTTTTGTATGGCTCTCACTGATGAGTTTGAATCAGTCCGAGGTTCTTTATTGTGGAGTTTCCTCCTTCACTTTCAACTGTTATCTCATAGGTTTTAGCCGAAGAGACTAGACTTGCCACTATGAAATCCCAAGGCAATCTTGCTTCTGATCATCTTGTGGCTATGATTTCTTCATCCGCCACTGTTGGTGCTGCCACGTCTTCTTCTACTTCTTCTAATTCTTCCAAGAAAAGAAGATAGTGTGCCGGTATTGTAAGAAGGCAGGCCATGTACTTTCAGAGTGTCACAAACTGAAAGCAAAGCAGGCTGCCAGTTCAGGTCAATCAAATCAGAGAAATTTGGTTCATGGAGCCTGTCACTGCTGCTGCCACTGAGGATTCAGCAACTGCTTCTTCTTCACCATCTCTTACCATTTCCATGGGTGATCTTGAAACTATTGTCAAAGAGTTGGTCCACAAAAGAGGTTCACCTCTTGTTCTTTCTAGTGTCACAGGTAGCCAAAATTCTTGGTATTATGACTCTGGTTGTTGCAATTACATGACCCCTAATGACAATATTTTTGTTACTAAAACCAAGACGACTTGTCATGGTCCTATTGTTCGCACAGCTAACAATTCTGCCATGCCTGTTGATCATGTTGGTAATGTGTGTGATTCCAATTTGGATCTACCTGATGTTTTTCATGTTCCAAACTTAACCTTGAATCTCATATCTCTTGGTCAATTAACTGAATTGGATCTTGATGTTCTCTTTTCCAAACTTGGTTGTCGTGTGCAGGATCCTCAGACGGGAGAGATTCTTGGGACAGGCCGTAAAGTTGGACGCTGAACTAGTTTCCTTGGTTTGTAATCAATCCCAAACTCACTGAGCTCTACGTACGCTCCAACGGACCATCCTTCCGGAGGCGGACTTATTTGAGGGGGAAGTCTGTAAGGACGGTGACAAGATGAGACTTCAAGTATTGTCTCAGCTTTCTGGCGGCTACTACCAATGCATACGCCAACTTTTCCATCTTGGAGTAATTCAACTCCCCTGCTTGCAAGGCTCTGCTTACATAGTAAATTGGCTTGTGGTGTCCCGCCTCTTCCCGAACCAAAGCCGATGCCACCACTTCGTCTGATGCCGCCAAGTAAACGAACAGCGGTTCACCTTCCTTTGGGCTGTCGAGTAAAGGTGGGGTTTCAAAATATTCCTTCAGCTTTTCGAAAGCTTCCTGGCATTCTCTTGTCCACATGAATCTTTCCCGTTTTCTCAAGATTTTGAAACAAAGGGAGGCATTTCTCGGCTGACTTCGAAAGAAACCGGGCGGCTACCCTACCCGTCAATATCTGGACTTCCTTGATCGACCTTGGGGGGCTCATCTCCTGAATGGCAGTTATTTTCCCCGGGTTGACTTCAATGCCTCGACTGGTGGCTGTTCGTCGATTCGGTTCTTCCTTTCTTCTTTGATAATATACCCAGATTGTCCCCCCCTCCTTGGTCGAGTATCCCAGTTTCTTGAATGGATATAAACCATCGATGGAATGGAAGTAGGTATAAGACCCCTCTGTAGTTCATTGCACTTTTCTTCCTGACAGTCTCCGGCGTACTCGGTTGAGTATGAAGGCTTTCTAAGCTCAGAGGCTTTGTCTGCCGAAAGATTTGGGGCAGTACCCAAACGAAGAATGGAGCTTCTCGGAGATAAAGTCAAGTCAGCGAACTACTTAAAACATCGTCGCTACGCTACAAAGGTACGTCAGACACTTTACCCCAACACAACATCCGCGGGGAAGTCATATTAATCAGAATCTTTGTGGAAGGGAGTGCTTTATGGATGGATCAAAGGCTTAGCAGCAATTCCTCCTATTGAATGAGTCTCAGGTTCTAGCATAGCATCTTTCTAAACGTTATCGATGGGAAACTGCTGGAACCTACCTTGTGAGCTCTCCTTTTGCATTTCCTTCTTGATCAAAGGCGGATGAACTTCCATTCCCGTATCCCAAACCAATAAATAATCCTGCGCTCTTACATCCTCGAGATCCAACTAGGAATATGTTTTTCCCTCTTCTGTTTTAACCGTAGAACATGAATGAATGAGACCGTAAGCTTTTCGTTCTAGCCCGGGATAGAAAGTCAGCTCTAAAGTAAAGACAGTGAGCCTAAGAGAAAAGTAAAAGTACACCGCCATTCATTACTCAGCGGATGAGAGGAGATTTGATACGGAAGAGGGACCTTGGGGCATATTTGGCCATTATCTGACTATGCGCTTGCGGAAGAAAGGGGATGCGATAGGCTCAGAGTCAGACGAGGTTCTTATACGCTTAGAACATCCCGAAACTGGGTCTTACTACTTCACCCCGGATTGGTTAAATAAAGGTTTCACACGAATTAGTTGGTTCTAGCGAGTGAAGTTCAGAGATTGCTTTTTACCCCTTCCTTCGTTCAAGCAGGTAGAAAGCGTGACCTATTGGTTAGGGAAGTAGAGTTACGGAACGTTTACCCCTTACCTCTTGCACACACAGAGGCAGACAACTCCCCAATCAAAGAAATAAGAAATCACGAGCAAGAGCTGGGCAAGTTGATGGTTTAAGTCCTTTAACCCGATGTTGAAAAAGCTGCTTTCTCAGAGGCGAACGAAGATGCTCGATTCGGGAAAGTAGGATCCACCTTATTCACAAGCTCCAAGAAAGGCCTATCTATCAAGTAGAATCGGTTATGTTATCAAGTGATTGACTTCTTTCTGCTCTCCTGTGTCAACTAAAGCAAATCGATCGATACTGCACCTCTGACTCAAGTCAATCAACCAGAAAATGCCCATTTTGCGGGCGTAGAGCGCGGAGAGGTGAGTGAACCAAAGCAACAAGATATCGATCGGTTCTAGGGAATTTTTATGCTCTACCGACAAGAGCCGCGAGGAATACTATAGTAATAGGGATAGGGGTTGTTCTAACTCGAATACCAGAAAGGCTCTGCAAGACCTGACCTTGGCTCAAGCAACTAATCTGTATGTCACGGTAGCCCGAAAAGAAAATCAATTCTATGAAGTAGCTTCTGAGAAAGCTGCTTTAGTTTCTTTTTCTAGTACTGGGAACAAGGAATTCTAATCAAATACTCCATTCTCTAACCAAGAGAATAAGGCTTTGGGCTTAAAGAAGGGGTTTTGCTGTCGATGCAAACTTCATTTCCTAGGCGAAAACCCTTGCTCTCAAGTCTAAGATCACTCTGACACTGCTACTTAAGTTAAGGTCGAGCCTTAGTTTTATAGGTCGTCGGCGTATTCCATTGTTTTACCTTCACTTGCTGTGCGATGTAGAAAGGCTCACTGTCGTTAGAGCTTACTTTATCAAAAGCGGGATAACTTGGAGTTAGAGTTGCATAACCGAGGCTTATTCAAAAACCCAGGTTTCAGACAAGCAAGCTCAGGAAAGATATTGGCGGACCCGAGAGCAGATTAAGAGGCTGCTCTGAAAGACCTAGCAGCTGTAGTAGGAGCTTAAGCTTTTTCATTTTCCTGGGATTTCTCATAGCTTTACCCTTTCCTTTATCCGAAACCTATACGATTGGAACTTAAAGAAAAAAGGGTATCGCAGCTAGACGAGTGATTGGTCGAACAGTTGAGCTAAATCCCACTCCACGCCAGCAATAGAGCCTATTTTCTAAACCTGATTCCGCGCGGACTATAGCTGCAGCTGCTTCTCGTTCTGATCAGTTCCAACCTACTTCCTATACTGTTTCTTCTGGTAAGGCATATCCTATCTCTAACTACTTGTCCAATTCTCGTTTTCATGACCCTCTTAAAGTTTTTGTTGCCTCCATTAACACCCTTGAGGAACCTAAGTCTTATTTTCAGGCTAAGAATGATTCAAAATGGCAGCAGGCTATGATGGAAGAAATCCAAGCATTGGAAAGAAAGCACACCTGGGACTTGTGTTCATTTCCGTCTGGAAAGAAAGCCATAGGTTGTAAATGGGTTTATAAAATCAAGTTGAAGGAATTGATTCTAATGAGACCTTTGCGCCCGTTGCAAAATTAACCACCGTGCGTTGTTTACTTGCGGTTGCTTCAGCAAGGAATTGGTCTTTGACCCAAATGGATGTGAACAATGCATTTTTACATGGTGACCTGCATGAAGAAGTATACATGACTCCACCACCGGGGTTCACTAAAAAAAGTGACAATCGAGTATGTCGCTTGAGGAAGTCTCTTTATGGCCTGAAGCAAGCTTCTAGGCAATGGTTTGCAAAACTTACTTCAGCTCTTCTTCAATATGGCTTTCATCAATCTCACGCAGATCATTCCTTATTCATCCTAAAAAAGGGATCATCAATACTTGTTGTTCTTGTTTATGTTGATGATTTGATCATTGCCGGAAATGATTTTTCGTTGAGTGACAGGTTCAAAAATTACTTACAGACATGCTTTCATGTTAAAGACTTGGGTAATCTCAAGTATTTTCTTGGATTTGAAGTGGCACGGTCACCTACAGGCATATTTCTTACACAGCGAAAATATGCCCTTGACATACTTGCTGATTCGGGTATGCTTGGTTCTCGACCAGTGTCCTTTCCCATGGCTCAACAACAACAATTGATCTTAGATGAGAGCTCCTTCTTGAATGATCCAGAGTCTTATCGCCGGTTAGTTGGACGATTAATTTATTTAACGATTACTCGGCCTGACATTACATATTCTGTCAATTTCTTGAGCCAATTCATGCAAGCACCTCGGAAAGCACATATGGATGCAGCCTTAAGAATCCTTCGATACATAAAGTCTTCTCCTGGACAAGGATTGTTCTTTCCGGCAACAAATGATTTTCATTTAACTGCTTTTTGTGATGCTGACTGGGGAGGATGTGGAGCTAGCTGTCGTTCTACAAGTGGTTTTTTTATTATGCTTGGTAAAGCTCCTATTGTTTGGAAACAGACCACAGTTGCTAGATCCTATGCAGAATCTGAATATAGATCAATGGCACTCACAGTTACGGAATTGTTATGGTTGCGAGCTTTATTAGCAGACTTTACAATTAACCATCAAGTGCCTATGTCATTGTTTTGTGATAATCAGGCAGCTTTGCACATTTCCAACAATCCTGTGTTTCGAGAACGTACTGGAAGTAGATTTCCATTTTGTTCGTGATCATGTTCTTGCTGGAGATATCTGCACTTGTTATGTCGCCTCCAAGGATCAAGTTGCTGATTTATTCACCAAAGCTTTAGGCAATGATGACTTTCACTTCTTACTTCGCAAATTGGGCACTACTGATCTCCATGCTCCAACTTGAGGGGGAGTATTGGAATGTGGCTTGTAGTACTGTTGGGCTAAGCCCTGTTTGTAAGTAAGGCTTAGGCTTAGGTCGCATTGTATCTGATGTATATATATCTGATTTTATTAAATAGAAAGACACACACCTTTTTCATCTCATTTTACATGGCATCAGAGACAGGAAACCCTAGATCTAAATTCTAAAAACCAGCCGCACAACCAAGCTACAATGGCAGATGATGATAAAACTGAACGCTGTGAACGCCGCTAATACCTTGTTGATCGCATTAAGCGCATCTAAAACCCACACCCTACATCCCATGAATGATATCACCTGCCCATATTATCTCTCAAATGCCGATTGTTCTACAACTAGCCTCATCACTATTGTTTTGCCAAGAAGAAAGTACTCTATATGGAGACGAACCATGACAAAGGCCTTAAAGGGAAGGAAGAAATTGAGTTTTGTAGATGGATCCTTAGGCTCTAACAAGACCTGGAAGCAAGGAAGAATTTGCTTGGGAAAAGTGCAATTCCATGGTGATTACGTGGCTGAATAATTCCATTGCCCCAGAACTCCATAGTAGCCTTGCTTTCTATGAAGAAGGACATGGTATATCAGACAAAGCAGGACAATATGTCTGTCTCGGAATATTATACCAAGATGAAGTCTTTTTGGGATGAGATCAGTATTGTCTCCAAAGTCTTGAATTGTTCTTGTGGAGGACTGAAAGACTTACAAGCAGAAAGAGAGCAAGAACGACTCCATCAGTTTTTTTTTGGCATTAAGATGTATAAGTTCAAGACAGTACGCTCACAAATCTTGAGTATAGATCCCTTACCAACCATCAATCGGACTTATGCTATGCTGATCACAGAAGAGAAGCAATTATCCATTGGCAGTAGTAGAGTTCCTATTGAAAGAGCAGCATTTGCAGTGAAAGCAGGTCACAAACCTTCACCAAAGGTTAATCAACCATGACAGGAAACAAGAGTCATTAATTCTGAAGAGAGTGACAAAGCCATATGTGAACATTGTGGTAAACTTGGGCATCTCAAAGAAAGATGTTATGAACTGATATTCTATCCGGCTGATTGGGGTACTTAGTTAATCGTTCGGGTTCCATTAAGTAGTATGGCTCACGATCGGCCCATGCGTCGTTCATAGGCGAGCGAGGTTTAGTGTCTTAAGATCAATATTCCCCGTTTACATGGCCTATGTTTCGATCAAACCACCCATTGTCTCAGTCTCAGATAGTTCCATAAAGGTTGGTTCTTACGAGTGTAAGACGCACATACGCATATGCGCGATTTAGAACACATGCGCTTTTGAGTTAGGTCTTAACGAGCCTCTAGCTTTCGAGTTTCAAGAATCACATGCTCCCCAAAGCCTGACTCCGCGTGCAGCCACTGGGAGGGTGCCCTTGAACAGGAGTGCATATGGTGTCGTTAAGCGTTGTCCACCAGAATGGTATTTCAGTTGCGGAGGATACGCTCTGTGCTTTCTAGCTCGGTAGCCCAATGGAGGCAAGAGAGAGGGCCCATATAGGATAGGTCAGATCGAGTGGCGAGCGTGCATGGTAGTCAACTGAGATCTTCTCTCCTAACTACACCTGTATAGTCATCGCCCGTATCGAAGTTTTTAGCTAACGACCCATTTGACTTGGAGAAAAGCTTCGAAACCATTTCTTAAAGTAGCTCGGGTCGGTATTCATGCCAAACCTTTGTCCCTTCGGGCCTTTCTTTCAAGGCCCTAGTTCGGAGCCTGGTCGCTTACCGTGGGAATAAAGACCCTCTTCTTCGCTTTGCTTACATCCTCCCTCTCGGTTCAGCTTCATTCGGGATGTTCTATTCTAAGCTACGCGGCTCACCTCCTTTCATACTCTTCGATGCCTGTCCTAAACTGTATTGGATTGATGTTATTTTTAAATAAAGTAACGTTAGAGTTTCTTATGAGTATCTATTCTTTGCTTCTATTTTGTTTAATTGATTTCATTCATGTTTTTTGGAAGATCTCTAATTATCTGCATTGAGAAATATCTTATATTAAGTAGCATAGGGATCTATGTTGAGTTTCTTATCATCAATGAATCTCTATCTAGTCTCAGTTTCGAATGATCCCAAAAACCTAACACCAGTAGTGCAGTTGCCTAGCGTAGGCTGCGGTCTCGCAACTGTCGGATAACCGTTGGGGGCAGAGTAAGATCTTAAGGACTGTTGCTGATGGTGCTCAAAGATGTTAGAAATCTCATAAGCGCAGCTACTTTGATCAGCGCTAAGGTTCCTAATCGTAGGGAATAGAAGTTTGTTTGGAATGAGTATTGTAATCTTTTTTTTTAGTATGAGCCCGCACAGGGTTCGTAGATGTATTGCGCTAATTGTACCTGTGGTCGGATTTTCTTTATTTTTCTTCTTTCTTCTTATTTTTGGGCTGGATTTAACTTTCGTTTTTCAGAGGGTTCAATCCATGCTGGTGGGCAAATCTATCCAGTTCCTATTTAGGCAGCTTGGATGGAGGGGTATATGGGGATTAGTCTTCATTGCGCTCATATCAGGGAATACGGAGGTTCCGGGGGGTAGGAAATGGATTCCTTTTTTTGATAGCCCGGGTAACGCCTCTTCCGAATTGTTTACGTACACTTCGGATTTGGAAGAGTCGGCCAATTCCGGGCGTACTACAAGTACCTCGTCGGTGAATCAACCGATTCCGAGGGAACAAGCTGGAGCTGGGCCTTCCAATGCCGGCCCTTCCGCCCCGTATGTGCCCCAACCAGATCAGGTTGAAGTTGAGGTACAGCAGCCCCAAAATAACCAAAACCCGGATGTGATTGCTGCGGCGGCACTACGTGGAGAAATTCACTCCTTAATCCAGGAGCGCATCCGTATTGAGACGGATAGAGCTTTCAAAGCTCCTCTTTCGAGACTTTTCCCAGAGTCTATTCAACAATACCACCAGAGCGCCCATAGCGTAATGAAAGACCTAGAATTAAATGATGAAATAGATCCTGCTATCCTACGCGAATTTATAAAAAGATTACAAGAGGATCCTAATTTCCTGAAAACCGAGATCCGAGAGCTTACCGGTAAGCCTAAGTAAGGTGGGTGTGGAAAACAAAAGAAAAGGGGAGGAAAGGGGGGAGCGGCGCCGGGAAAGGGACTGGGACGGACTCAGATGTACTTTTTTGGTCTTTCTTTATGGGCCTTTTCTAGGAACTGAGAAATTTAAAAAGGGGCCGAGAACTACATAGATCTGATACCTTATTTTCTTGGTCTGGAAGGAAGGTTATGTAGGCGCTTAGTCTTAAGCTAAGTTCGATCACGAATGTCCAAAAAATCGATTACTAGTATGCCTTCTATTTCTTCTCTTATGAAATTTCTAAAAAACTAAAAAAGCGCACCGAAAAGCAGGGCGAGATAAACGGAAGTGAGCCATTATCAAGTATGATTCACTCCCTCTAGAAATAGACTCTCTACGCTCCGAACCCACACACTTTTTCTCTACCGGAAAGGGAGGGGAATGGTGTTAACTGAACACTGACACAATCGGAAGGACTTTCTTTATTTTCTCGCATTGTTGGCGACTCCGGACTGGCCTTTGAGAGCGGACTTGGGGTTCTTTCTTCGATATAGATTCTAGGTCCTTCCCTTTTGCCTGTGAAATGAACAAAGCTTCCCTCACTTAGTTAATCGATCGAGATTAACAGACAAGATAATGGAATCGAAGCATTGGTTGGATCCGTACCCGACAGACCTAGCGGAAAACTTGGAGTCCAATATATGGGCTTTAGAGGTGCGCCTTTACGCGAAGTTTAGCCACTATCAGTATTTAACTCGGGGGGATCATGAAAAATAGCCAACTTTTAAGATTTGAGATCCTACTTTCAATCAAAAATCCCTGTCTTTCCTACAAGTTAACCGGATAGCATGTATCCGTATGGGAGCACCTCTACTGGATCACCTAAAACCGCCTCTCGTATGGGACCGATACCCGCACAAGAAGCACGATTAGAGTGAAGTAGCTTCGGACTTGAATCTCCAAATAATGTAACTTCGACTGAGCTTAGCCTAGCACGCACAGACATAATGTAATACCCGACCGTTAAACCTTTTCCTGGCTTTCTTGGGGGACTTTGAGTCGCTGGACTTCTTCGATGATGTTTACAACGAAACGGAGCCCACAGGCTCTTAGGCAGGCTTTAGCGGGCAAAGTAAGAGGACGAGGCGGTACTAACTGCGTGAGAGATTATATATTACTTTTGGGAATATTTATTTTATATAACACTTGTTGGAGATTTCATTATGGTATTTAGAGGTCTATTATGAATATGGTCGTGTCCGGTTTGAGAGTTATGTATCTTCTCCGGTTCCATATTTCCACCCTTAGTATTCATGTAGTAGCTTTCCCGGTTCTGATTCGTGTTGAGGCCGCTTTTCTCGGTCAGTTTATAAAAATTAGGAATTAGTCTGTTGTGTTGTGTTGGATGTTGGGCCATGCGGTTATGCGGCCGTGCTTGTTTGCGGCCCGGCGGTGACGCTGCCTGGCTGGCTGCCCGGAGGATGCTTCTAAGTCAATGTGTATTCTTATGGTAGCTCAAAGAAGTGATTTCCCGAGGATTAGGTGGTGGACTCTTTCATTAGGGAGACCCCGTTAGTAGCGGCGAAGAAGCGTGGACGCAAGTCGAAGTAAGAGGACGAATGGGGTAAGGCTTTTCGGGTAAGAAATTAAATTCGAAATAGATAACTTCGAGTCTCATAAGGGTCTAACGAGGTGAGCCGATAGTCAAAGAGGAAAGGTAGTTGAAATACCGTCCTATCATATATCCCCAACTTTTAGCCCAAAAAGAAAAGAAATTCTATGGCGCCAAAGTTGCTTCGAATCCGTTCTTTATTGGGGACAATGGGGAATATTAGCTCAAGCTGGTGAAACACGCTTTTACTTTGCTGTTGACTAATCATAATCTGCTATTTCATTCCCGGGATTTCTCATAGGCAGCGAGTCGGGCTAAAGGGCGGTTGTCGGCATTCCATAGTTCATCGTCTGCACTCCCTAACCGCCAAGTAAGGAAGCGGAACTCTTCAACCAACAGCGATAGGTTAAAGGTAAAGGGCGAGAGGTAAGACAAGGGTTTTATCTTCTACGGGTGAAAGAAATTCATTCCCACCGAAATAATAGAAAGTTGCTTGAACCTTCACCCTATGTGTGCCAACTGCCTGCTATCGGTGGATCGGTGACGCTCTGGAAAGCGTCGATTGCATACTATAGTGATTTAATGGAATCGATTCTAGAGAGTTCGAATAATGTGCGAACTAATTCACACCTCTCCTTAGCATCGACTCTCGACAAGACTTGCCATAACAAAGAACGAACTAATCCGAGACGTAGGTTCCGTTCCGTGGCTAGTCTGCGCTCTTTGGACTTTTCAAAGGTGGTTAGCTGGCTTTTGAAGGGTGGTAATCTGCTGCTCGCTTACCTTCCATGTGGCGATGAAGAAGCCTACAAGTCGCGGAGCTGACCGCGTCGACATCTTGGCGAAAGCGCATGATGAATGTAAGCTAACTGGACTGATGAGGTTTTTGGTAACATTTTTGAACGCAAAAAGGAATTGAGGGCACGGGTTCTTGGTGTACAAAAAGCTTTAGCAAGATCAGCTTCACCCAGGTTGATTGCTCTAGAGCAAGAATTGGTGTCGGAATATAACAAGATTTTGGAACAAGAGGAATTGTTGTGGTTTCAGAAATCCAGAGTACAATGGTACAAAGAAGGAGAAAAGAATACTAAATTTTTTCATCTCTCTACTGTGTGCCGAAGGCGCAGAAACAAGATTTCCATGCTGAAAAATGATGATGGGGAATGGGTTCTTACACCTGCAAGCCTCAAAGCTATGGTTTCTGCCTATTATGTTAGTCTTTTTTCTGTCGATAATACTTTGAGTTTGGCGCGACTTGATGTAGTTTGTCCTGTTTTGCCAACTGACCGGATTCAATCATTGGATGCTGGTATTACCATTACCGAGGTTAAACAAGCTTTGTTTCAGATGAAACCTTGGAAGGCACCGGGGAATGATGGTTTCCATGCAGGTTTTTTCCAACGATTTTGGGAAAATACTAAAGACTCCCTTTGGAGTGTAGTTAGCAATGCTTTTGATAACGGTGTTATCCCGGAGGATTTGCATGAGACTTTACTAGTTCTGATTCCGAAAGTATACAACCCAGAACACTTAAATCAGTTTCGCCCAATCAGTCTGTGTTGTGTTGCTTATAAGGTCATTACCAAAGTACTTGTAAACAGAATCAGGCCCCTCCTTGGTGATCTTATTGCACCCACTCAAGTCAGTTTCATCCCTGGTAGAAATGCAACTGATAACATTATTCTTGCACAAGAATTAATTCATACTATTCGACGAAGCAATAGTAGGAATGGGCTGATGGCTATTAAAATTGATCTCGAGAAAGCATATGATAGAGTAAGTTGGTCTTTTTTGAGAGACACGCTTAAGGATTTTGGCTTCTCTGAGAAATGGGTGCGGTTGATAATGTTATGTGTGGAAAGCTCGAAATTGGCAGTCTTGTGGAATGGAGAGAAGTTGAACTCTTTCCAACCACAAAGAGGCTTACGGCAAGGTGATCCTTTGTCTCCGTATCTCTTTGTTCTCTGTATGGAGCGCCTGGGTCATTTAATTGATCGAGAGGTTCGGGTTGGTTCGTGGAAGCCCATTAAGTGTGGAAGAAATTGTCCTGGTATTTCTCATTTATTTTTCGCTGATGATCTTTTTCTTTTTGGTCGGGCAAATGATTCGCAGGCAATTAAAATTAAAGAAGTCTTAGATGAATTCTGCATGGCATCGGGAGCTAAAATCAGTTTTGACAAGTCTAAGATTTTTGTTTCTCCTAAAGCGCGGGGTGGCAATAGGCGAATGAGTTCTTTGTTGGGTATTCCTAGCACTGATGATTTAGGAAAATATTTGGGTGTGCCTTTGATTCATGGGAGAGTGACGAAAGCTACTTTTAAGGATGTTGTGGAGAAGGTTCAGAATCGCTTAACTAGCTGGAAATCTAAACTTTTGAGCTTGGCGGGGAGAGCCATCTTAGTTGGTTCGGTGACTAGTTCAATTCCCTCTTACCATATGATGACAATGTTATTACCAAGGAATGTTACAAGCTTACTTGACAGTATGAACAACCGATTTTTATGGGGCGGAAATGAACACAAGAGAGGTGTCCATCTTGTAGCTTGGCGGGATGTCTGCTGCCCGAAGAGAATGGGAGGCCTGAGTTTGAGGCGTATGGAATTACACAATCAAGCATTGATCCAAAAAACAGCTTGGCGATTTATTACCGAAAGTGACAGTCTTTGGGTACGGTTTCTTAAAGCTAAATATCGAGTGGGAGAGGACATTTGGAATTTTATTGAGGATAGGCAGCATGGCTCACAAACATGGTCATATACGTGGAGAAGTTTAATCAAGGCATGCAAGTTACTGTCAAATGGTCTAAAATGGCGCATTGGCAATGGAAGTAGGGTGAAGTTTTGGGCTGACCCTTGGTTATTGAGTACACCGTTAAGGGATGTAGTTGATCATTCTTGCTATGCAGGGAGCTCGGGTGTTTTGGTGTTGGATTATATGACGGATGGTGGGGGTTGGAACATGGAGAAAATTTTTTTGGAGTTGCCGATGGAACTAGCTTTAAAAGTTATAGGTTATCCTTTGCCTAATGTTTCCTCTCCTCAAGATAGGAAAATTTGGAAGTTTTCGCCTAATGGAATTTTTACTACAAAATCTGCATATCAGTCTTTAATAGAAGACGACATGGTGCCTTTGGGTGGAGATTGGAGTTGGTTTTGGAAGATTCCACTTCCGGCTCGCTGGTTACATTTTATTTGGTTAGTGCGACGGGGTCGATTACTCACTAATAGTCTTCGGGCGACATGGGGCATGGGGAATGATCCAAAGTGTCATTTATGTGGACTGGAGGAGGAATCACTTGTTCATATTTTGCGAGACTGTCCTACATCTCGTAAGGTTTGGGATTATTTTGGTAAGCCTCTAAACTCGGATTCCTTGATGCAATGGCTAGATGATAATTTAGCCTTGCGAACTTTACATGATGGAGTTGAATGGAGGATAATTTTCGGTGTGACGCTTTGGAGAATATGGACTCGGCGATGTGGCTTTGTTATGAATGAAGGTGATGTTTCTTTGGATGAGAGTTCTCTTACGGCAAATATTATGGTTACAGCAGGTGAAGTGATGAAATCTCTTGTTAATCATAAGCCGTTGGTCAGCCAAGATCTCCAAGTTCGATGGGTGCCGCCCGAAGATGCGATTGTGAAATTGAATACAGATGGCGCTGCAAAAGGGAATCCAGGAGTAGCCGGTGCTGGAGGAGTAATAAGGTCGGCTGTTGGGAGTTGGCTAATGGGTTTCAAATTGCATTTAGGTGTTTGCTCCAATGTTGAAGCTGAGCTGCAAGCGATTCGGCAAGGCTTGCTGGTGGCGTGGAATTGCAGTTATCGGGATATTATATGTGAGACTGATGCACTAATTGCTATTGATTTAATCAAGAATGGTGATGCTAAGTTTCATCCTCTCGGCTGCCTGCTTATTGATATTAGACAGTTATTGCACCGAGAGTGGAGATGCAAGTTACAACACACTTACCGAGAAGGGAACTTTTGCGCAGACTGGTTGGCTAATGCTGCGTGTGAGCTTGATGATAATTTTGAGTTGCTGCCTGCACCACCTGATGAAGTGAAGAGTATTCTTAATGCTGACGCTAGGGGGGTCTTCTATCCCCGTGGCTATTGTTATAAGTAGTTGTTAATTCTTCCTTGTTTTCACCAAAAAAAAAAACTGGACTGATACCACCTGTAATGAAAAGATCAGTTTTTGTAATGAAAGATTCATTCTTGACACTTACCGAGGTCTTGGAGAGCCTAGGGTTCTGCTTACGAAAGATGAGAAGAGAACTATCAGGAAAGCGTGGCGGCAGACATTGATTATCAAGCTTCTTGGGAGAACGGTGGGGTTATACCTACTTGTGTAATCGTCTCAAAGAGATCTGGGCTATTGTCGGCACTATTCAAGTCATAGACCTGGACAATGGATACTAATGTCTTAAGTTCTCCTTTTTGTCTGATTACAACTTTCTTCTTACTGGCGGACCATGGGTAATAGCTGATCATTACCTAATTGCCCGACGATGGAAGCCAGGATTTCGTTCAGATGAGGAAAGAATCGACTCAGTCGCAGACATGGGTCCCTTTCCCGTTAATGCCTTAGGAGTTATACCAAGAGGGAGTCCTGGTTCGGGAATGATCACTTCAACAGTGGAATAATTGAATGAACTGAGATTCAGATGTTCTTTATGCCGATAGGAGTCGCGACTCGATCCCGTCTCGGAACAAGCATAGAGGACAAAGATGATATGGAGTATGCTGAATTCAGGCGACAAGACAAGAGCAGACATAAGAAAGATCAGATCAAGGAAGCCAATTTTACAGGTTCAAGAGTGAGTCTGCCTGGTCCTATTTTAAGTAATCCCCTCGTTCTAGGAGTAGTAGTGGGCCAACCCTAAAAGCCTTTTCCTAGGAGTAGTGATATTAGAACCCCTGTCTCCTGCCTACGAAAAAACAAACCAGTAGTAAGCTGCTAACCTTACTGCCCGCCCTGTACTGTAGAAAGCAACTAATTACTCGTGCAAGAGAGTACCCAGGAGATAGATAAGGTGAGCTAGAACTCCGAACATCCCTTATGCCGGAATAGGCTGTTTTTTTTGTTTATTGGTTTTTGTGGGGAATCGGCCAGCTTAGTACCCGATTGAGACTCCGGGGTGGAAGAAGATTCTACGATTACACGATCCAATTCTGCATTTCCAAATTAGTCAGATGATTCCTCGGCATTTTATTCTCCTTCGGAATACCCAAGTCCGGAATAAAGGAGGCAGCTTCTTGTTGTTTTCTTTTCGCTTTCTGTATTCCTCGAATGAAGAGTTAGCTCTTTTGAAAGGGGAGGGAAGAGACCCGGCATGAAAGAACCGCAAACGATAGAGCTCCTCTTTCTTTCTAGCCATTGAGTAATCCGAAGATAAAGCGGATGCCCCCTTCAACTCATTCAAAAGGAACAATTGCTGCTTCCTCTAGATTCGGGTATTCCCTATAGTAAGCTGTCCACTTTGCACTCGAAGAAGACTACTAATTCATCTGATTTCATTTCAGTTGGGGATGAAAGTACATACCCATATGTGGAATCAAAGTCATCAAATGATACACCCATTCCCCCCTCTCTTATCTCCCGAGTTGGATAAGTCTGTTTGTTTGATGAGGAGTACTACAAGTAAACTAGCCCCATAGGTAAGCCCACTACGCGGTAATAGCACCTAAATAGCTCCCTATTTTTCTAGCCTAAGAGCCGAACCTTGGCAAAGGGAACCCTGAGGTTTGACAAAGCCTGGTTACTATGATACACGTGCAGAAGAGAGAAGTGGAAAAGGAGCTGATAGTACATCGAATGAAGCAGCTCTTCAAGTGTTGGTCTATTGTGCTAGCGACGGAAAACCACGATGATGAGAAAGGCGTCCACTACCATATCGGGGTATGGGCGGAAGATGCGACTAAAAAAACAGCTGTGAGCCGCATCAGGAAAGCCTACCCAGAATGGACTGGAAGGGCCATCGACGTGAGATTCCATAAGGGATGGGGGACCATCTGCCGGTACATTTGCAAGGAGGACAAGAACCCACTAGTTTGGGGGAAGTTCACCGTGGAACAAATTATCGAAGTGGCAGTGGCCCAAGGAAAAAAAAGGGGGGCCCCAATCTCAAAGAGAAGCAGGAGGGGGACGAGCTTACTATAAAGAAGCTCAGGGAGAAGAAAGAGCATTTTATCCCCTGGGACCTAACTACCTGTTGGCTATTGCTTAAGGGAATTGGTCGTAGAATCAGGAACTAATAGTTCAGGCTTATCGACCTCTGAAGAAGCTATTGACTCAAACTCCTCATCATTCCCAAGCCTGAGGTTTCTACCCATTTTCTAGGCTTTGAGCGGAGAGCTAAGTCTGATCCTTTCTTTCCTTCGAGCTATTACTTATGTGCTTCCCCTTCAACCGAGCGAGTCTTCTTTCCCGACTAAAAGAACAGAAGGCTCTGATCCTGCCTCTACTGCCTCAGAATCTATTTACTTAGCATAGGCTACGTGGTCTTCTCTTCCCACAGATGATTCTATACCAGTCACAGCGGATCCTAGAACTCAAGTGCTGCTCAATCAATTTAAGCACTCTCGATAGCGGATAAAGGGATGGATTGATCCTCCCCAACAACCGAGGAGTCTTCTTCATCACCAGCAGTTTATTCTGGTCTTTGCTTCGGGGAGGCAGCTTAGCTTTTCCAAGGCAGCAGCGTAGTAGTTCACAACTAAAGCAATTGGTTGTACATGTTTCAATAAGAGATTTATACCCCTTACTTCATCAAAGCTAAGACCTTATCGTCTCGATCGACAATTTCAGTAAGTAAATTGACCAGAGGCCTATTTTACTGGTAAAACGTTAAACGGAAACCTTGGCCTTATCTCTTCGGTTTCAGAAAAGTCAGTCGAGTCGGTTCTAGCAAGTTCATAGATTGCAGATGAAGGAGATTTGGATTCGGTTGAGTCTTTTCCTTGGTTTACGTCGTTGAGCAATCTACCTTTACATTCGGGATTGCAAGCTCAAAGCCTTAGCTTAGCCAACAACTCGCTTTCTAGCTGTGAAAAGGTTAGAATCTCAACCCGATAACTCATTCTATGGACAAGTTTAAATATCCCCAATCCTCATTAAATGATCGAGAGGTATCAGAATACAGAATTTGACTTTCATACTTAGCTTTCGGCTATGCTATTTAGTTAGGTTAACTTTTGAGTTTGCTCTTTCTCTTTGGCATACCTCTTAGCTGAATGTCCCTATTACCTACTCACTCCACTTCCTTCCTTTATCCGAAACAATGGGACAAGACACATAACATAGATAGGCAGGCCTTTCTATCTGCCCGAGATGTTCTCGCCTGAAATGCAAGACTTTAAGCTTTGGAAACTCAGGGTTAAGCATTTGAATTTGAACTCTCTGGTTGACTTGGCTGATGGCGTTGGGGACTGCTTACTCGCTGGCCACCTTTTATACGCATTAATCCTATGCTCTCTCGAAAGATAGAAGAGATAGCTACTTTATTACCCGAGGCAATAAAGAAAGAAATTTAACAACTAGGGGCATCTCCATCAAAACTAGCCCTTAGTACGACATCCCTACTCGTACCAGTAGAGGCTGCTTTAGAAGATCCTGCCCTGCCATCCTCCTCTGCCCCTTCGATGTTCTCCGGCTTGGATCTCGGTGTCGATGCGAAATCTTTGATTATAGAAGCAGTTTTCTGCTCAGCTCGTTCGAAGCTTCCCCTTTGGCATACCACCTAGTTAGCAGCTCAGCTAGAAAGACTCCTCGCATATCAGTTCAGCGGATTTGCCTGTTCGCAGCGCAGCGGTACGTCAGCCTGTTGGTACTACAACTACAGCGCTATCTTACTCAAAGACTTACTATGATGCTTCTTCGCCTCTCGGAGGAGTTGATTATGACTATCTCAGAATTTGTTTGAGAGTTAATTCGTTTAGGAGAGCGCATTCGAGAAATATCTTCTTTCTTTCTTGAAAGAGTTGATGCAGGCTATGATCCAACAAATGGCTACTGTCCTAAAACCCATGCTGCTTTCGGATAAGAAAGAGCGAGCAACCTTACTATTGAATCCAAGCCGAACAAAGACGAGGGGACGGTATCCGCCTTTCAAGTGAGAACAGGAGATGGTTCAAAGCCGATCTTATTTTGACTTTGAGTCGAAAAATACGATCTTTTCTCCACCGGAACTACATACAAGCAATCATGAAACTGGGAAACTAGCCTTTTACTGTACCTTCTAGTCTTAGGAACTGGTCTTATGGTGCAGCTAGCTATCCCATATCTGCCACCATCCCCAAAGAAAGAGGCAGATGAATCAGAATAGGCGATAGGGGTAGAAACAATAGGTAGCTCCTCAGGCTTGAGAACAAGGGTTTTCGCCTAGTAAGTGCTTATGAAAGCCTCTTCCTTTTGGTCCGGTAATGTGAAAGTGCTATTGCCTATACTGTTTAGGCAAGATGGACTCTCTAACATCCGATATGAGATTAAAAAATAAGGTTTCGTCAGTCTTTAGCTGATGGTGGCGGGGTTGGAATAAAAGCCAACAAAGTCTTTTCAGGAGCATCCACTCTATTTACAATACTGGAATCTTGTAAAGCAGTGTCAAGAATGGCTGCCAAAACTTTAGGGTCGGGATTAGGCCCATAAGGCACGCAAGCACCATGAAAAGCCGCAACAGCAGGCATAGAAGAAGTAGTTTTAGGCTGCCAAGATTGGGATTCTTTGGATTTTTTAGCTTTAACAACGTCTTCTTGATAACAAGACCGGACTTCAAAAGATCTTTCTTCCTCGATGAGTTCTGATTAACAAAATGTCTTCGGTGACTACCAGGGGTACCCAAAGAAGCCGAAGTATTAGTGTTTTGGGCAAGGGCATGGGAAGATTCCCCCCTAACTGTATGAGGGGTTTCTTTATCATGTGTAAGGGCATCATCAAATTCTGTCTCCTTAACAAAATCTTGTGACTACGAATCAATAACTGATTTCTCTTGCTGCACCTTCTCCCTATATTCCTTAAATGGCAAATACTCTCTATCTTTCCTCACCCCCTTACTCCAAGCCACAACATTCTCCTTTATACCCGATGTTTCCTCCTCCATATTATCTATCAATGGAACCAAGAGCAAGAAACCTCTTATTGGAGTCCGAATTAATCCCTCCTGCTTCTTGCTTCCCTTTCTAACCTGACCCTTTTCTAAACTTCCGCTTCACTAGCATCCATGTCCCATAAATTTGCTTAGTTGGCATTACTTCCCTACTCGATTGACCTCCATCAACGGCTTCCCCCTTGTCGACATTGTCAGTTTGTGTAGCAGGAGCTATCGGCTTTGATGGGCATCTATCCATATGGTGACCAACAATTCCATAAGAGAAAGAAAGGGTATGGAGTGCCTCATACTCAATTGCCTGTGAGAGATTTCCCACTTCAACTCTAGTTACCAACGGCATTAGAAAGATCAACCTCAAAACAAATCCTAGCGAATTTTCCCCTTACTGCCAGACTGGTCTTTGTGTCGAGTTTTATAGGTTTTCCAATGTCATCACCAATCTCCTTCAATAGTTCAGCATTGATCTATGAAATTGTTAATTCCGGTAGTCGGATCCAACCCGCATTTTTCCCTAATGAAGCCATAGAAGGCCGGAAATTTTCTTTCCATCTTCACTATGTAGTACCCATAACCTAGATCGATGATCTCAGTATCATCAGAGGGATGCCATAAACGAGCAAGTCTTTGCTGGAAAATAGACAACGTGAAGGATTGATATAAGGGAGTTCTTGAAGGTGCCAAAACCTGCAGTTTGTTCTTCTACCTGGCGGGGAATTCTCAACACGAGGGGTGCTATTGAACGTGGTATCCGCTGTAGAGTGGGGAATGGCAACTCGATCAGGTTCTGGTTAGATTGGTGGATTGGCTCGAGCAGGCTGTTGGATAGTGTGATAGGTACTCTTCCTGACCATTTATATTCTGCTAAGGTTGACACCTTTCTACTCCCAAATGGTCACTGGAATTTTGATATGTTTAGCCCTTACTTGCCTCATGATAAGGTAGAAGAGATAAGGGCAGTCTATATTCCTGATGTTCGAGATAAAAATGATTCCAGCTTTTGGGGCTTGACTTCGAATGGTTCCTACTGTGGGTACAATTCTTCTACGCTTAGAACTTCCTGCATCAGCCTCAAAGCCTCTCGGTTCACCAGAATCCTATCGACCGTATAAGCACTTTACTTTCGCTTAGCCAAACTACCAATTCCCGTTAGCAACTGGACCCCTATCCGCCCATACACAACAACAACTACCTTTATTCCACACTCTTTTTGTCTATCTAAGTTTCCTTGCCTATTCAAGAATAGGTAGGAGTTGTACCGGAAGAACCAATCTTATCGAACTCGCTAGCCGTAACCGCTCTTCCAGAACCTTTGCTATCTTCATGAACGGGCTCGGCATTTCTTATGTATTTTCTTGTCCAACTAATTAGTCTTCAACCGAAGAGGGATCCAAGAATGAATCCCAATCTAATACTGAATTTCCTGCCCGAAGCAAGAAATAGCTCAATCCCTTAACTCGATTGAGTAACTCGATTGAGAGATAGAACTACTCTACTCACGAGAATCAGTCTTTCAGCCAGACAGGTTAGTTGCCTCATGAAAGTAAGTTCGTTCAGGAAAGACTAAAACCTCAAACCTGACAGATGCAGATGAATTTTATTGGTAAGCTTTAGAGTTGGCTTTTCATTTCATCCCCTCAAGTGCCACATCTATCAAAGGGAAGAGCTCCTTCGAAAGCTGCTTCTCTCTCAACTCCATACCCGAAAGCGGATGAGAGGGATGCAGATTCTAATAGCGTAGAAGAAAGAGGACGAATGGTTCGCTGATAAGCTTATGTTGGGCATATGGATTCGACTAGCATTCACGTAGGTAGCATTTGAATGAAATCTGTAAGTAAGTGTCCAAGAATCATCGATTTTGGGGTTACCAGCTCAAGTAATGGGAATTTCTTTAAGTAAGAACGATCCCCAGTGTCATCCTCCAATTTAGCTATGTTCGGGAGAAAACTTGCTATTGACGAAGTTCTTATTGGACTCGCTTAGATGGGTCGCCTCTCATGGGTGGTGGAAGACTGACCTTGTCTGGGAGTTGATTATTGATGTAATTTAACACTTCCGCCCTTGGTGCATTTAGTGGCGTGTAGTCTTGATATCTCGCCCGTCTTTGTCTAAACAATTGAATAACTGGCTAATTCTAAACTGATACAAAACCATTACTTTCGAAAGTGAGAGTCGGAAATCGAATTCAAAAGGTTGAGTATGATGGTCTCCATACTCTTTGCTTCTACTGTGGTATTGTTGGTCATAGAGCTGAAAATTGTTTACTAAAACAAGGTGAGAAAGCGAGTATGCCCGACCTCAATAAGTCTCCTCCGGCAAACCAAAGTTCACCGGCGACAGCTACACCAAAACAGCCTGACCCTGTGACACCGTCCGAAGTTTACGGACCTTGGATTCTGGCTCAAAAACGTGCCCGACGGATGGGAATAGGGGCAGCTAGTGAATCAGCTGTGGGAATAAGCATTTCTCAATTCTAGGGGATAAAGTTATTGAAACTGACATCCCTATTTCTGAGGAAGGAGTCAATTCGCAAAATTCCCGCTCTCAAGGAGATTCGGGTGGGAAAGAGCCTAAAGTATCAGTTCCTAAAGATGGTAAATGTGGGAAAAAAGTTGCTTTACATAATGGGACTTCTTCAAATTTACCAGCCCATAATTCACATATTGGGCCTAGCCATCTCCCCTCTGGGCCGGGTCAGACTTCTAATAATTCGAGAGCAGCGTCTCCAAATGAACCTACACCAGCCCCTACCCCCATGGTATGCCCTACTCAAACTAAAGCTCTTCCCCTCCTCCCCCCACCAACTCCCAATCTCTCCAAGCCTCCGATTCCACAACTTTCCCTTGTTCCTATAACTAAACCTAAGGTTACTGGGGAATCACAACACAATCAAAGTATGGAATGGCAAAGCACTCTCCCTCATACAAGTGATCCGCCGAATGATACCATCATGTCCACCCTTTCTATGGAAGAAGATGATGTTTATAAGCAAATTGTTTCTGGTCCAGTTGAATGAGTTGATGGGTGAAGAAGTCTCTGAATTCCATGCCAAATCAAGAAAGAGATTGAGCCCCACTTCTTTCTTACGCTTAGAGAGAGGATTTTCTGAGAAGACGATCAGGATCTCACGTTAATAGCTCAACAGCGGAATCTACCTCATTGCGCCAAGCTCCGAAGCTGAATCCCTTTTCTCGGGTACCTACCTAAAAGAAATCTCTTCAGCAATCGATTATCTCAACTTGCCTGATGATAGATAGGTTTAAGCCGAAGTTTGTAAATAGGGCCTGCCTCTTTTCCATTCCCACCGCACGAGTCTAGGAAGTCTGGGGCTTTCCCACCCCCCCTAGAATGGTAAGTTGGTCTGATTCGGGGCATTATTCAGTAGGAGCTTATTCTTGAACTGCAGTCGATACGCGCTGCGAGCAATCTATGAGACCTCTACTCAATCGAAAGGCATTCCTAACTTCCATCACGATATGTTATAAAATGGGCTTACTCCTAATAAGCAAAGTCAAAAGCTTACTTTTTAACGATTTTTCATTCAATTTATTAGTGAAACCAACTCGATGTCTATTTTTACGGGTTAAAGTGATCAACTCTTTATATCCCACGAGTAGACACCTTTCGAGAGGTTTGAAGAAAGCCTGATTTTAATGAGCTGAAAACTGGTAGTCCGACTGACTTCCCCATTGCGGTATTAGTTTTCTTTCTGGTTGCGCACATTCTGTATACCTTTCTATTAACAAGCTCTTAGGAAAAGGCTTAGCAGGAGAGACCTTAGCTCTTGCTGGAGAGGACCGAACGATAGGCTCTAACAGACCTGGCTATTCAACTGGGAAAGATAAGATAATCCGCGAGAACCTGCTATCACCTGAAAGCCAAGACAAGCAGATTCATATTCGGAAAGGGAAAGAGCAAAGGAAGAAGGTGAGATGAGGTCCCTAGCGGCGAGAGTTGGAATGGAAAGACTACGGATCAGTCTATTGGGACCTAGAGTAGACAGACCAGATGGAGGAGATTGCTTTACCCGAAGTTGAAAAAGCTGCTTTCTCAGAGCCGAGTTCTCAATTCATGCAAATTTCTAGATTCGGGTTGTTAGAACGATTCCTTCTTGTTGCGTGAAAGTGCTTTCTTGCTTTAGCATTTATTTTCGAGAGCTAGAAAAGTCTAACTCGGAATCCTAATCTCCTACTTCCCCAAGAAATAGGAATCTGAAGCGATATGCCGATATAATAAAGCATGTTCTTCTATCAACTCGGATTCTAGCTAGACCGGATGAGACATCCCTTTTTTTACAGAACTGGGACAGAAGCCAGATTCAAATGCTAGGATTCCTTGCCTTGAGCTTAGAGGGTAAGAAGTAGACCGCCATTCATTACGAAGGGGATCATTCCTTGAAGTATAGTTCGGTAAGGGTAAAGGTAGAGAGGGTGGAATTGGCTATGGCGATTGCGGTAGCAGCTTTGCCTTCCTATTCACTTGCATTCGATTCAGTAGATAATTAATAGAAGAAATTCATCCCAACTACCAGAAGAATCTGAGAATCTCAACTCCGAACCCTCATCAAATATTGATTCAGATCGAGATTCCATTTATGGTTCAACCGATTGTTCTAGGCGGTAGAGTGAGGGAAAGCTTGCCATTTCACAGGCAAAAGGGCCAAGCAAGAGCAAGAGAATTCAAATAGAACTTTTTCTAGTAAAAGGTAAAGTTATCAACTCTTTCTATTCCGAATATGAGAAAATCCCTTTCTTTCATCTAGTCCTTGAGTTGAGTTTGTTTAAGGCTCTGATTGGATAGCATGTTCTATTTCTTTGTGCAAGACCCGGAACGGAAGTGTGATCGATTTAATTGGCTTTCGCCGCTGTTGAAGGGCTTACTATCTCTTCTCTTCCATTAGATGGTCGAAGAGGCGCTCTATCGGTTTTTAAGGTCTTTATTGCATAGACAGACACTTTTTGTTCTATTCTTCCCTTCACTTGCTTGTCTGAAACCTTTTCTTTAGGGGTTTGAAAATCTATATGCGCTAAAGGTCGGGTAAGGTAGGGCTATCCCGATGATGAACTGAAATTCATTTCTTTCTAGTCGCTAAGACCTCATCATTTAATAAAGATGTAATACGTACGTTTAGAAAGATGCTATCACCTGTCATTTCCCTCCTTACGAGAACGAGAATAACTCTTTCGGTTGTTTAAGTCGAGCCTACCTTTTATGCATCTGCTTGAGTAAGCGAGGGGGTTGGTTTTGTTCTGATAGTATAGCCCCGAATCTCATCATATGAAGCAGCTAAGTCTTCTGTTGAGCTAGGTCTTTCAGAGCCTGTTGCTAGCCTGTCTCTAGATTTATTGGCCTTTAGGTTCTTTGAAGAAGGATCTCTCTCGCCCCATTCATCGGAGTATCTTGGGTTGGAATGCCGTAATTCCCATACCATCCCTTATTCTCGTGTCCTTGTATTGATCTCAGTAGTTGAATCACCTTCTTGCCTTACCATAGCAATCACCTTAGCTCTTGCTGGTAGTTCATTAGCTGGCTTCTCTTTCAGGTGATAGCGTGTTATCACCCTTTCCTCTCTTGCTTGCGGATAGGAGAGGTCGGCTGGTGGATTGGATGGTAGTTCCTCTCGCGCCCGTGTCTTTGGCCTGTGCGTCTTACACTCGGAAGAAAGAACCTTAATTCCCTCATAGGGTCCGCAGTAGATTCTTAGTAAGTCGAAGTGGTGAAAAAGGAATATCTTTTAGAAGCTTGAGAAGTAATAGCACCAGCTATTTTTCTAGCTGTTGAGTAAGAACCGGAGGTAAAGACTTTTACTCCTCATCGAAGAATCATCTAATCATAATGAACACCCATTTCCATTCATTCAAGGAAACCTGAGAGTTCAAATGATTCATGCTTTGATTTATTTCTTTTAATGGTTCTAGAACTGTGAACTCAATAATCCTCTTTTACGTTTCATCTACCGGGCTTAACCACATTCAATAAGATAGAAGAAAGAGACTAGACCGCTTTCGAGAATCAGGGTAATTTGAGAAACTATCTCAACTATTTCTTTGTTTCTGAACTCTTTGATCGATCCCGCCCACCTTCGTAGCCCTACCCGTTTTGCTGATTAGCAGTTCGACAACGTCGGTAGGCGAAGGCAG